TGTTAGTATATAATATGCTTACATAAACCAATAAAAAAATATTTTTAAATGATTACAAATACTCAAATTATCATAGCTTTAGTTTTATCATTAATTTCTGCATTATTAGCAATACGTCTTGGTATGAAAATGTATGTATAATTAAATTGTTTAATTCTATACATTATAAAAACTATAAAAATTTATATAATATATTATTTTAAATATGAATCAAATTTTAAATAAAAATATTTAGGATAGAAACATGAATAAAAAAGATTTTGTATATCCTTTTACTGCTATCGTAGGTCAAGAGGAAATGAAGTTAGCTCTTATTTTGAATATTATTGATCCTAGAATTGGTGGTGTTATTATTATGGGAGATCGAGGAACTGGTAAATCAACTACAATCAGAGCATTAGCTGATTTATTACCAGAAATTGAAGTAATAAAAGATAATCCTTATAATCAACATCCGACTGATGATATAATTTCATTTAGTAATGAAATTATTCAACCAGATAAAACAACAATTCATATTAAAGTTCCGATGATAGATTTACCATTAGGAGCAACTGAAGATCGTGTATGTGGTACTATTGATATTGAAAAAGCTTTAACTGCAGGTATTAAAGCTTTTGAACCTGGATTATTAGCTAAAGCAAATAGAGGAATTCTTTATGTTGATGAGGTTAATTTATTAGAGAATCATTTAATTGATATTTTATTAGATTCTGCAGCTTCTGGTTGGAATACTGTTGAACGAGAAGGTATTTCAATTCGACATCCTGCACGATTTGTATTGGTTGGTTCTGGTAATCCTGAAGAAGGAGAATTACGACCACAATTATTAGATCGATTTGGAATGCATGCTGAAGTTACAACTGTTAAAGAGCCTACATTAAGAGTTAAGATTGTACAAGAAAGAGCAGCATTTGACACTGATTCACAAAAATGGATAGAAAAATATACAGAAATGCAAAATACTTTAAAACAAAGAATTTATCAAGCTCAAAACTTATTACCTTCTGTACAAATTGATTCTGATTTAGAACTTAAAATAGCTAAAATTTGTAGTGAATTAAATATTGATGGTTTACGTGGTGATATTGTAATAAATTTTGCTGCTAAAGCTTTTGCTGCTTTTGAAAATCGTACTAAAGTTACTGTTAATGATATTTCTAAAATAATTACATTATGTTTACGACATCGATTAAGAAAAGATCCATTAGAATCAATAGGTTCAAATACGAAAATAGAAAAATTATATAAATCTATATTTGAAATTAATTAATTTAATATATAATTTAATAAAATTTATGAGTAAAAATAAAGGTAGTCGAATTTTAGTTACATTAGAATGTACAAATTGTTCTATTAATACCAATAAAGTTAAAGCAGGTATAAATCGATATATTACAAAAAAAAATCGAAAAAATACACCTAGTCGTATAGAATTAAATAAATTTTGCCCTTATTGTAATACTCATACACTACATAAAGAAACTAAATAATTAAATGGATGCGATTAATAAAACATAGATTATCACCTCTTAAACCAACCGAGATTATAGATTATAAAAATATTGATTTATTACATTCTTTTTTAAATCGTCAAGGGAAAATTCGACCTCGTCGTTCAACTAAATTAACTTTAAAACAACAACGAAAATTAGCTAAATCAGTAAAACAAGCTCGTTTTTTAAATTTATTACCTTTTATTGTTAATAATGTTGTAAAAGCTAAATTAAAGAAAAAATATAATAAAAAAAAAATTCTAAAAAAAAAATCTAATTCTTAAAAATTTTAAAGAAAAAAGAGTTTTTTAATAAAAATTTATTATTATTCACTAATATGGTAAAAATTCAACGAAACGATAATTTTATAGATAAGACTTTTACAATAATGGCGGATATTCTTTTAAAAGTTTTTCCTGCGAGTAAAGAAGAAAAACAAGCTTTTTTTTATTATAAAGATGGAATGTCCGCTCAATCAGATGGAGAATATGCAGAAGCTTTAGAAGATTATTACGAAGCTTTACAAATGGAAGAAGATCCTTATGATCGAAGTTTCATATTATATAATATTGGCTTAATTTATTCTAGTAATGGTGAATATGTTAAAGCTTTAGAATATTATCATCAAGCATTAGAATTAAATTCTAGTTTAATGCAAGCTTTAAATAATATTGCTGTTATTTATCATTATCAAGGTATAAAAGCTTTTGAGAAACAAAATTTAGAAGTAGCTCAATTATTATTTGATAAAGCAGCCGAATATTGGAAACAAGCTATTAATCTTGCTCCTAATAATTATATTGAAGCTCGTAATTGGTTACAAACTACTGGTCGTATAACAATGGAAAATATGTATTAATTTTATAAATTTTTTTTAAATTTTAGAAACCCTATTTATTTAATTTTTATTTTTTCTACTTTCATTTAAATTTAATATATAAAATAAATTGAATTAAATCTTCTTTTTTATCTATATATTAAAAATATAAATGTAGTAAATACTTTAAAAGTTTATATAAAATTATGCAAACAACTTCAACAGATTTAGGTTATGTTACTCAAATAATTGGTCCAGTATTAGATGTTGTTTTTCCTTCAGGAAATTTACCAAAAATATATAATGCAATTAATGTTTTAAATAAAAAAAATATAATAGTTTGTGAAGTACAACAACTTTTAGGAGATAATAAAGTACGAGCAGTAGCAATGAGTGCAACTGATGGTTTAAAACGTGGAATAGAAGTACATGATACAGGTGCACCTATTAATGTTCCGGTAGGTGAAGTAACATTAGGTAGAATTTTTAATATTTTAGGTGAACCTGTTGATAATTTAGGTGAAATTTCTGGTGCACCTACTTTACCTATTCATCGTGAAGCTCCTTCTTTTACTGATTTAGAAACAACACCATCTATTTTTGAAACAGGTATTAAAGTTGTTGATTTATTAGCTCCTTATCGACGTGGAGGTAAAATTGGTTTATTTGGTGGTGCTGGAGTAGGAAAAACAGTATTAATTATGGAATTAATTAATAATATTGCTAAAGCTCATGGAGGTGTTTCAGTTTTTGGTGGAGTAGAAGAACGAACTCGTGAAGGTAATGATCTTTATATGGAAATGAAAGAATCAGGTGTTATTCAAGCTAATAATTTAACAGAATCTAAAGTAGCCTTAGTTTATGGACAAATGAATGAACCTCCTGGAGCTAGAATGCGAGTAGGTTTATCCGCTTTAACAATGGCAGAATATTTTAGAGATATTAATAATCAAGATGTTTTATTATTTATTGATAATATTTTCCGTTTTGTACAAGCTGGTTCTGAAGTTTCTGCTTTACTTGGCCGTATGCCTTCGGCAGTAGGATATCAACCTACTTTAGCTACGGAAATGGGGACTTTACAAGAACGTATTACATCAACAACTCAAGGTTCAATTACGTCTATTCAAGCTGTTTATGTTCCTGCTGATGATTTAACAGACCCTGCACCTGCTACAACATTTGCTCATTTAGATACTACCACAGTTTTATCACGTGGTTTAGCCGCAAAAGGTATTTATCCTGCTGTGGATCCATTAGATTCGACTTCTACAATGTTACAAGAATCCATTGTAGGTACTGAACATTATAAAACTGCACAAGCAGTAAAAGAAACGTTACAACGTTATAAAGAATTACAAGATATAATAGCTATTTTAGGTATTGATGAACTTTCAGAAGACGATCGTTTAGTTGTAGCACGAGCAAGAAAAATTGAACGATTTTTATCTCAACCTTTCTTTGTAGCAGAAGTATTTACAGGTTCTCCAGGTAAATATGTAACTTTAAAAGAAACTATTGAAGGTTTTCAAAGAATTTTAAAAGGAGAATTAGATGATTTACCTGAACAAGCTTTTTATTTAGTTGGTAATGTAAATGAAGTGATAACTAAAGCAGAAAGTTTTTAATTAGAATTTTAAAGGAGAAAAATATGTCAATTATCCTTAGTATCACTATTCCTAATGAAATTATTTATAAAAATACAATTGAAGAAGTTATATTACCAAGTTTAACAGGTCAAATTGGAGTATTAACTGATCATACTGCAGCTATAGTAGCTTTAGATATTGGAATTGTACGTATTAAAGAAACTTCATTAGATAATTGGATACCTATTTTAATATTAGGTGGGTTAGCTGAAATTGAAAACAATATTGTTAGACTTGTTATATCAGATTATGAAAAAATTTCAAAAGATGATTATCAAAAAGATTTAAATGAATTAGAAGTAAATAATAAAAAATTAATGAATATTACTGATTCGAAAGAAAAAATAAAAATTTCTACTAATATAAAACGTATAATGATGAGATTAGAAGGTCATAGAATTTTAATATAAAAAATGACAAAAAATATAATTTTATTTAAATTTTATAAAGAGTCTAATGTAATTAAAAAAAATAATTTTTTAAATGAACTCTTTACTAATGAACATATTGAAGAAATTCGACAACGTCTTACTCAGAGTATTTTTAGTATATTTTTATTTATTTTATTTTCATTTATAAAAATGAAATCTATTGTAAAAGTATTAGAAATTCCAGTAGGAAATATACATTTTTTTCAAAATTCACCCGGAGAATATTTTCTTTTAACATTAAAAATTTCAATTTATACTGGGTTAATTTTTAGTATCCCAATTCTTCTTACTCAGATAATTTTTTTTTTATTACCTGGTTTAAGAAATCAAGAAAAAAATTTTGTTGTAGGTTTAATATTGGGATCATTTTCGTTATTTTCTTTTGGATTAATTTTTTCTTATTTTATCTTAATACCTGCAGCTTTAAAGTTTTTTATTAATTATAGTATTGATGTTATTGAACCTCTCTGGTCATTTGATCAATATTTTAATTTTATGTTAATATTATTTTTAAGTACAGGTTTTATTTTTCAAATACCTATTTTTCAAATAATATTAAGTTTTTCAAGGATTATTTCCGGTATAGAAATGCTTAATTTATGGAAATATATATTACTTGTATCTACTATTTTTGGAGCTATTTTAACTCCTTCAGCAGATCCATTAACTCAAATATTACTTTCAGGTGCTGTTTTCTTTTTATATATAACAGGAAGTTTTCTTGTAATTTTTTTACAAAAAACTAATTAAAATTCCTAATTAAATTTTAATTGTTTTATTTTTTTTAAGTATTAATACCTAATTTTTATATTATTTAAAATTTCTTATGATAAAATTTAAACATAAAACCATTTTACTAAAAATAAGTAAAATTCTTCTTATTAGTGTTCTATTAATTTTTAATACATTAAATATTTCGTTAGATCAAGCTCAAGCATATCCAATTTATGCACAACAAGCTTATACAAATCCTCGTGCAGCTAATGGAAAAATTGCTTGTGCTAATTGTCATTTAGCTGAAAAACCTATTGGAATCGAAACTCCACAAGCAGTTTTGCCTGATAGTGTTTTTGAAGCTAATATAAAAATACCTTATGATAAAACAATTCAACAAATTCAAGGTAATGGTAAATACGGTGATTTAAATGTTGGTGCTGTTTTAATTTTACCTGAAGGTTTTAAATTAGCTCCAAAAGATAAAATTTCATCAGAAATTAAAGAAAAAAATAAACAACTTTATATATCACCTTATAGTTCAACTCAAGAAAATATTTTAGTTGTTGGACCAGTTTCAGGAAATTTATATCAAGAAATTATATTTCCTATTCTTGCACCGAATCCAGAAACCAATAAAAATGTACATTTTTTAAATTATCCTATTTATGTTGGTGGAAATAGAGGACGCGGTCAATTATATCCGACAGGTGATAAAAGCAATAACAATCCTATTAATGCTAAAGTTAATGGTCAAATACTTAAAATAAATTCTACAGAAAAAAATGAAACAAAAATAAATATTTTAACTAATGATAATAAAGAAATTGAACAAATTATTCCAAAAGGATTAACAGTTTTAGTAAAAGAAAACGATATAATTCAATTAGATCAACCATTAACAAAAGATCCTAATGTTGGTGGGTTTGGTCAAACAGAAACAGAAATTACATTACAAAATCCTATTAGAGTTTTAGGTTATATGGCTTTTGTATTGACTATTTTAACTACTCAAATTTTATTAATATTAAAGAAAAAACAATTTGAAAAAGTTCAAGCATCAGAACTTAATTTTTAATTAAATAATTAGGTTTATATTAAAAATATATTTTTAATATAAACCTAATTATAAAAATATAGTATAATTATATATTATTATATTATGTATTATGTATTATGTATTATGGATTATGTATTATGTATTTTTTCAATTTATTATTTTTTTGTAGTTTATTATTAATAGTTTATTAAACAAGATAACTGCAAATAATATGACAATTAATAAGAAATTAACTTCATTAAGTACACTGCTTTCATTTTCGCTAATAAATAAACAACCCAATATTTCAGAGGTTCTTCTTGAAAAAGATTCTAAAATCATTGAAAGTCAATTAGAATCGAATCAGATAGAATCAGAAGAATTAACAATTGAATCAGAAAAACTTCAAAAATTAATTGATGAACTCAATCAATTTAAAGTTTATATTTTAATAACAAGTTCAAATGAAGAACCAAAACAAGAATTATTATTATCAATACTTCCGGAAGCCCATTTGGATAATGAAGAGTCTATCATTGAGTATAGAACTCGAAAACTTATATTAGCTCCAAGTGTTCCTCCTAAAAAAAGACGATTAGGATATTTAAAAAAAAACCGCTTTGCTCGAGTTGAAATGTTACGTGCAAATTTTTATCACATTTTTGCAAAGATTTATAAAAAACCTACTTTTTATTCTTCTGATAATTCATCTGGATATAAAGGTATATGTCCTATATTTTTTGATGAAACTTCTGCACAAAATTTTTTAATAAAATCAGCTCGTCGAACTGTTTATTTATTACGTAATTTTAAAATAAGAACTCTTAGAGAATTTGCAGTAGGTATTTTAAACAGTGAAATAAAGAAAATAGGATTGGGTAATTTAATAGATTATTATTCGAAAGAAGAAAACAAAGAAGTTTTGAATGAAATTGAGTTTATATTTATTCCTGAATTATCAAAATTTAATAATTATTCAAGAGCTGAGAAAAAAAAGATAAATTTATTACTTAAAAATAAAGATTTTTCTTATTATTATAAGAAATTTAAAGAAATAAGAGAAGATTCTGCAATAGTATTAGAGGAATAAAAAAAGATTCTGCTTATCATAAGCAGAATCGTTTTTTTATTCTTTTATTTTTTATGGGCCGAGTTAGATTTGAACCAACGTAGGCATTGCCAACGGATTTACAATCCGTCCCTTTTAACCACTCAGGCATCGACCCTTTAAATATATATACTAATAATATTATTAATATCAATATATATATATATATAGCATAAGAAAATAGAAAATAACTACACTATCATTTTAAATAAAATATAAAGTCTTAAACTAATGATTCTTTTGCTGCATACATTAACTCTAAAGTTATTAAATTTGTATTTTGATTTTGAGCAAAATTTTCTGTTTTTTGTTTAATTTTAGTTCGAACAAACCCTGGTATTTTAGATAATTCTTTTTGAGCTTCAGTGGACCATTCAAAACTATCTAAAGTTTGTTCAATTAGATTATTATTAATTTTTTTAGTATCATGACCTCCAAAAATTTCTAATAAATGATCTTCCATTCCTAAAGTAAATGAATTATAAATTAAATCTGTTATTTGGTTAGCGCCTTCATAACCACAAAATGGTCGATAACTTAATGGAAAATTTTGAATATGTACTGGTGCAGATATAACACCACACGGAATATTTAATCGTTTTGCAACATGACGTTCCATTTGTGTTCCAAAAATAGCATTAGGTTGTAATTTAGTGATTAAATCACCAATTATTTTATGATCATCTGTAATGACAATTTGTTCACATAAATGTTCAACTTCTTTAGTAAACCATGCTTTATCATATTTACAATAAGTTCCAGCAACAAGAACTTCAATTCCTAATTCTTTTGTTAAAATTTTTGTTAGTGCTACCGAATGAGTAGAATCACCAAAAACAAAAACTTTTTTTCCAGTTAAATTTTGACAATCAATTGATCTAGAAAACCATGCTGATTGAGAAATAAACCGTGTTTGAATATCAATATATTCTTCAAAATTAACATTTACATTATTGAATTTTAATAATTTTTGAATATTTCTTATTAATTTAGCTGTTTCTAAAACTCCTATAGGACTTATATTTATATACGGCATATTAAATTCTTTTTCTAAAAATTGAGCAGTTAAAAGACCAATTTCTCGATATGGTACAAAATTAAACCAAGCTTGTGGTAAATTTTTTAATTCATTTACAGAAACACCTTCAGGAATAATAGCATTAATTTTAATATTAAGATCAGAAAATAAATGTTTTAATTCTGTAATATCATGTTGATTATGAAATGCTAAGTTATAAGCACCTATAATATTTACTGAAGGTTGTAAAGTTTTTTTTATTTTAAAATTAGGCGAACGTTTTTCTTTCATTAGATAAAATTCAATTATTTGTTCTAAAGTTCGATCTGCAGCTTGAAGTTCATTTACACGATAATGATTAACATCAGCTAATAAAACTTCCGCTTTAGTTTCAATACTTGCACGAGTTACAAAATTGTGTAAATCTTCTTGTAATATACTAGAAGTACAAGTTGGTGTTAAAATAACAAGATCTGGATGTTCTTCAATATCTTTTCTACGTATATTATTAATTACTTTTTCTTGTGATCCACGTGCTAAAACATGACGATCGACAATACTAGCTGTAACGGGAGTAAAATTTCGTTTTCGTTCTAACATAGATCGCATTACATTAAAATAATCATCACCTAATGGAGCATGCATAATTGCATGAACATTTTTAAAAGAAGTTGCTATACGTAAAGTACCTATATGTGCAGGACCAGCATACATCCAATAAGCTAATTTCATTTTTTTTTCCTACTTAATTAAAACTTTTAATTCAATAAATTTTTGAACTTAAAACATTTATTAAATATAATATATTATACTTTTTCTTTTTAAAGTGATAATTACTATTAATAAGTTAATCTCCTCAGATAGGACTTGAACCTATGACCAATCGGTTAACAGCCGATTGCTCTACCACTGAGCTACTGAGGATTATTATAATAAATTATAACAATAAAATGATCTAAATTAATAGATCATTTTATTATTATATTTTATAAGTTTGTTTTACTTCTACAATCACTGATTTTAAAATCTCTTCAAGTTCTGGTGTTAATGTTTTCGATGTTTGAATACCTGAAATAAATTCACTTTTTTTATTTCTTAAATAGTTGCGTATCGCTAAAATAAAAGGTGTAATATCTTCAATTTTTAAATCATCTAAATAACCTTTTGTTCCTGTATAAATAATAGCTATTTGTTCTTCTACAGGTATAGGTGAATTTTGAGCTTGTTTTAATATTTCTCTTAAACGTTGTCCTCGAGCTAATTGATTTTGTGTTGCTTTATCTAAATCAGAAGCGAATTGTGAAAATGCTTCTAATTCATCAAATTGTGCTAATTCAAGTTTTAATGTACCTGCTACTTGTTTCATTGCTTTTATTTGAGCGGATGAACCCACACGTGATACAGAAATCCCAATATTTATTGCTGGTCTTAAACCTGAATTAAATAAATCTCCTGATAAAAATATTTGACCATCAGTAATTGAAATTACATTTGTTGGTATATATGCTGATACATCACCAGCTTGTGTTTCAATAATCGGAAGAGCAGTCATACTTCCTCCACCTAAACTATCATTTAATTTTGCAGCTCTTTCTAATAATCGAGAATGTAAATAAAAAACATCTCCTGGATAAGCTTCACGACCTGGAGGTCGTCTTAATAATAATGACATTTGTCGATATGCTGAAGCTTGTTTCGATAAATCATCATAAATAACTAATGTTGCTTTTCCATTATACATAAAATATTCAGCTAAACTAGCTCCTGTATAAGGCGCTATATATTGTAAAGTTGCTGGTTGATCCGCATTTGCAGTAACAATAATAGTATAATTTAATGCATCTTTTTCTTGTAAAGTTGTTACTGCTTGAGCTACAGCGGATGCTTTTTGTCCTATAGCTACATAAACACAAATTACATCTTGTCCTTTTTGATTAATAATGGTATCTAAAGCAATAGAAGTTTTTCCTGTTTGTCGATCTCCAATAATTAATTCACGTTGACCTCTTCCAATAGGAATCATAGCATCAATAGCTGTAATTCCAGTTTGTAAAGGTTCACATACTGATTTCCTACTAATAATACCAGGAGCCATTGATTCAATAAGACGTGATTCTTTCGTTTGAATTTGTCCTTTACCATCAATCGGAATCGCTAAGGAATTAACTACACGTCCTAACATTGCTTCACCAACAGGAATTTGAGCTATACGTCCAGTAGCTTTTACATTACTACCTTCTAATATATTTAATCCATTTCCCATTAATACAACACCAACATTTGAATTTTCAAGATTTAATGCGATACCAATTGTACCATCATCAAATTCAACTAATTCTCCAGCCATTACATCATCAAGACCATATACACGAGCAATGCCATCACCTACTTGAAGTACAGTACCATTATTATCTATTTTAACGACATTAGGTTCATAAATAGCAATTTGATGACGAATAATATTACTAATTTCATTAGGACTCATATTAACCATAACGTAATTTGTTTATCTCATTCTTATACTGAATAATAGCTTAATACTAAAAATTTTAACTTATTAAATAGTAATATCTAATTTTTTTCCTAATTGTTGTAATTCATTTCGTAAACTTAAATCTATTATTTTAGACCCCATTTTAATAATTAAACCACCTAAAAGGTTTGTATCTAACATTAAAGTTAATTGAATTTTATAAAATTGAACAGATGGTTCTGAAAAAATAGGACCTAATAGTATATTGATTTTTTGAATCAAATTTTCTTGTTGTTTTTGACTAAGTTCTATTGTAGACCATACTTCAACAAATTTTATACATACAAATTCATATGCTTTTTCTAAAAATATTTTTCCAATAGTTTGAATTGTATCAATTCGTTTTTTATCAATTAATAAATTTAAAAAATTAATAGTCTGAAGATTAAATTTATTTTCAATAATTTTATTTAAAATATTTTTTTTTAAAATATTAGAATTTAATGGATTTTTTAAAAAATTATCAAGTTCTGGTGTTTCTTTAAGTAATTTTAAAAAATCTTGAATATCAAAAATTAATTGATAAAATAAATCTGGATCATTATTTTTAATATATAAACTTAAACTTAATTGAAAGAACGCTTCTGCATAGGGATCTGCTATTTTTATACTTAATAATTTATTGGTCATTCTAAATTACCTCCTAATCTATGAATTTTATTAATAATAATAACAGATTGATCTTCTTCCATAAGCGGTGCTTGTAATTTAGCAATAACTTTTTTTAACGCTAATTCTGAAACTTGTTTTTTAATATTATTAAAAGCTTGTTGTTCTCGATAATATAACGTCATTAATAAATTATTAAAATGTTGACTTAAAACTTGATTTTTTATTTCAAATTCAGCATTAAATAAAATCAATTTATTTTGAAGTGTTTGATTTTTTAATTCTTCAAGAGTTATTTGAGCTTGGGACCATTGTAATTTAGCATCTACTAATCGTTCATTAGCTTCATTTATTCGATTTTCACTATTTTGAATAGTACTAAGAATATTTTCTTGTCGTGAAGATAAATTATCTTTTAATAAACCTTTTAAAAAATAAAAAAGAATAATTAAAAGAATAATAATATTTATTAAATTTGTTTCAAGAATATTAGTATTAAAACTAATACTCTTTTCTTGATGAACTAAAATAAATGAACTAATCCAATTTTTCATGTATAAAGTTTTTAAATAAAAAAAATATTTTTAAATTATGCAACAATTTTTGTAATAATTTCACTACTTAAAGAATTAATTTCTTCATCTAAACTAGTTAAAATTTTTTCTTTTTCTGAATCAAAATTATTAATAGTTTGATTTAAATAATTTTCAAAAATTTTTTGTGATGATATAATCTCAATTTCTAAAATATTTTTATGTAAATTTTGCAATGTTAAACTATCAAGCTCAACTTCTTTTTTTATTTTAGAAAATTCTTTTTCATATTGAGATGAAAGTTCATTAGCTTTATTTAGAATAATTGATGCTTCTTGTAAATTATTTGCAATATATTCACTGCGCTCATCAATAATTTTTAATAGAGGAGTATATAATAATATATTTAATAAAAACATTAAAATTAAAAATTGTATTGCTATTAAAGGTAATGTACCATCAAAATCAAATAAACCTCCAGGTTTTTCTACGGTTAAAAATAAAAAGGAAAATTTTAACATTAATAAATATTATTTTATTAAAATATAAATTTTATTAAAAAATAAACTTTTAAACTTTTGTAAGTATCTAATTAAATTTTAACTAATAAAAGGATTAGCAAATAATAAAGATAAAGCTACTACTAAACCATAAATTGTTAAGGCTTCCATAAAAGCTAAACTTAATAATAAAGTACCACGAATTTTATTTTCTGCTTCTGGTTGACGTGCAATACCTTCAACAGCTTGTCCTGCAGCATTTCCTTGTCCAATACCTGGACCAATTGCTCCTAAACCAACAGCTAAACCAGCAGCTAAAACAGATGCTGCAGAAATTATTGAATCCATATTATATATTATATTTAATGTTACTAAAAGAATTAACAGATTTCAAAAAATTATTTATTAATGTAATTCAACAGCCTCAGAAATATAAGCGGCAGCAAGAGTCGAAAAAATTAACGCTTGAATTGAACTTGCAAATACACCTAAAACCATTATAGGTAATGGAATAATTAAAGGTACCAACATAGTTAGTACAGTTACCGTTAACTCATCCGCTAAAATATTACCAAATAATCGAAAACTTAATGATAAAGGTTTTGTAAAATCTTCTAAAATATTTATCGGTAATAAAACTGGAGTAGGTTGTAAATATCTTTTAAAATATCCAATACCTTTTTTTTGTAAACCCGCAAAAAAATATGTTCCAGATGTTAATAATGCTAATGCTACCGTTGTATTAATATCATTAGTTGGTGCAGATAATTCTCCTTCAGGTAATTTTATTAATTTCCAAGGTATTAAAGCTCCTGCCCAATTACATCCAAGTATAAATAAAAATAATGTGCCAATAAACGAAAGCCATGGACGATATTCACTATGACCAAGTTGATTAACTGCAATTTTTTTAGTAAATTCTACTACAGATTCCATAAAATTTTGAAAATTACTTGGAATTTTTTGAATATTACTAGTTCCTAAAAATGTAAATAAAAGAATTAAAAAAATAACAAACCAACTAACAATAAAAACTTGTCCGTGTAAAGTAATACCTCGAATTTCCCAATAGAAATGTTTACCAACTTCAACTTCTGATAAAAGAAGAAATGAACTTGGATTGATTGAATTCATACTTTGAAGAAAATCCATATATTTGATTAATAATAAAACTATTAAATATTCTATGTTAAATATAGACATAGATAATATAATTATACATCATTCATAAAAGTAACGAAGTAAATAACTTTTATTTTTATAATATTACTTCAGTTTCTCCTAGTTGAAATTTAATAAATCGACTAATTTTAATATTTTCTCCTGTTTTACTAATTAATTGTTTCATTACAGTCTCCACCGTTTGTGTAGTATCTTTAATAAAAGGTTGATCTAAAAGAGTTCTAGTTTTTAAATTTTTATTTATTCTATCGTTGATAATTTTATTTTTAATATTTTCTGATTTATTTTCTAAATCAGTTTTATTTATTTCAATACTTTTTTCTATTTCAATGACTTCTTCAGGTATATTTTCTAAAGATATATAACTTACTGAAGGACAAGCTGCAATTTGCATACCTATATCTTTTACAAAATTTTTAAATTCTGGTCTTCTAGCAACAAAATCTGTTTCACAATTAATTTCATATAAAACACCTAATTTCCCACCTGTATGAATATAAGAACTAATATAACCTTCTGATGTTTTTCGGCTAGTTTTTTTATTTGCACTAGCTAAACCTTTTTGTCGTAATAGTTTAATTGCACTATTATAATCTCCATTTGTCTCTTGTAAAGCTTGTTTACAACTCATCATACCGGCACCAGTGGCTTCTCTTAATTCTTTTACAAGATTAGAAGTAATTTTAATTTCCATAGTTTTTCCTTATTTATATATACAGATTTTTTATAAAATTAATTATTTAATTTTAGTTTTATTATTTCGATAATTTATTTGTCCATTAGAAATACTTTCTGCAAGTTTTTCTATTATATATTTAATAGATTGAACTGCATCATCATTTCCAGGAATAGGAAGAGTTACAAGATCAGGATTACAATTAGTATCTAATATAGATATTATTGGTTTATTTAATGCTAAAGCTTCTTTAATTGCTATAATTTCTATTTTTTGATCAATAATAACAATAATATCTGGTTCTTTAGTCATTGTTTTTACTCCAGTAAAATATTTACGTAAACGTTCTAATTCTTTTGTTAATTTTGCCGCTTCTTTTTTAGGTAAATTATCAATTTCTCCTTGTTGTTGTTGATTTTCTAAATCTTTTAATCTTTGAATTCTAGTTCTAAATGTAATCCAATTTGTTAACATTCCTCCAAGCCAACGATAATTAACATAATGAGCACCACAACGTTGAGCTTCTTTTGCAATAACAGGGGCTGCTTGTCGTTTTGTACCAACAAATAAAAAACTTTTACCTGTTTGACTTGCTGTTTGTACAAAATTACAAGCTTGTTTTAATAATACAGATGTTTGTATCAAATCAATAATATGAACTCCATCTTTTTCTGTATAAATATAAGGTGACATTTTAGGATTCCAGTGATGAGCTTTATGTCCAAAATGAACACCTGCAGCTAATAATTCACTTAATTCAACTTTAACCATAATCTTTTATCTCCAAAATTTTTAATAAAAAGCATTTTATTGTTTTTTATTTATAAATAAAATTAATGTTATTATTATTTGTTTATTTTATTAAAATTATTAAAATATAATTCTTGTTTTGCTAAAAAATAAATTATCCTATTTGTTTTTATCCTGTCAATAAAGATTTATTAATTATTTTTAATAAACTTAAACTTTATTCTATTTTTTAATTTTTTATATTTTACTTGAGAAGCAGTTGAATTTGAAGATATAGAATTTGTTTTTGTTGTTAAAAGAGAAGGAATTTTCACTTCAACATAAGAAAGATCATTATAAGTATTAAATCCTGTTCCTGCTGGAATTAATCGTCCAACAATTACATTTTCTTTTAAACCTCTAAGCCAATCAGTTTTTCCTCGAATAGCGGCTTCTGTTAAAATCTTAGTTGTATGTTGAAAACTAGCTGCTGAAATAAAGCTATTAGTTTTTAAAGATGCCTTAGTTATTCCTAAAATAATAGGTTTAAATAGAGCATGTTTTTTTTGTTTTAAACAATTATTTATATAATAAACTTGTTTTAATTCTACTAATTCATCAGATAAAAGAGGTGAATCACCTGAAGTTATTATTTGAACTTTACCTGTCATTTGTTTAATAATAATTTCTATATGTTTATCTGAAATAAAAACTCCTTGAGAATAATAAACTGCTTGAACTGAATTTAATAGCATTGATTGAATTTTTCGAAAACTTCTATAAGCAGATTTATAATCTGAAAATACTTGAAGACTTTGATAATAAGAAAAATATGTATTTAATAATGTATGAGAATTTATTGGATCATCATTTAAGGGGTGGCCTACATTAATAAAATCAAATTGTCCTAATAATACACGTTGAGAATAATTTATTTTGTAAAAATCTTTTTGAGATAATTCATAATTATTTGGTGCAATCCAAATATATAATTCTGAAGATTTATATTTTAAATCTAAAACAATACCAGGACGAACAGCAAGACAAGATTCTATTTTTGGTTTACGTGCTTCTAAAATTTCTTCAACTTTAGGTAACCCTTGAATAATATCTTCTGTTCTTACACGTTCATAAATTAATTGCCCTAATTTTTCTCCTTTATTTATTAAATCTCCTGGTCTTTTTTTAATTTGAGCTCCTTCTGAAAATAAATAAGGATCTCCTTTATAAAGTTTTATTTGATTTCCATAAATTGAAGTTATAAAACCTGAATTTTTAAAACATAAATTATTTTTTCCTTTTCCTCCTAATGTTTCTAATTTATTTTTTTTATAAAACAAATTAGGTTGTTCTATATAAATTGTTTTGTAATCATCAGTACTAATTAAAAGTATTTTACGTTGATTATTTATAAACTGTTCTTTAATATTTATTAAATTTTTTCTTTGTTTAATTTGAATTGTAAAGGAAATTAAATTAGTATAAGGTTCAATAAATTGTTTATTTTGAACTAAAAATTTTATATTCATGTCTTCTTTTTTTAATTCAGTAGGCATAACTTGATCTATTAATATATTTTCAAAATAATGAATATTTAATTTTAATTTTTGATTCTCTCTCAAAAAATTAAATTTCATTGTAGATTGTTTTATTGCTGCTATTGATGTAGCATAAATTTTTTGTTTTATAATCTGAATTGGTAAATAACTTTTAATTTTTTGAGTAGTTTTAAATTTAACTTCTAAAGAACTTAATTTTAAATCTTTAATTTTATTAAACGAATTAGATGAAAAATAATTTAGTTCATTTAAACTATTAGTAATTTCATATCTTATTATAGGATAAATTCCTAAAAAAGTTTGTTTTTTAATAGTAATTAATTCAGTATAACTTAATCTTTTTATAATTATTTCATTGGTTAATATTTCACCAGGATACATTATTTTTTGATGATGTGCTTTTAATAATTTATTTTTATTTAATGAAATAATTTGTCCTGGTTTAATTAAAATTTCATTAAGAATTCGTTTTTTACGAATTATTTCTACAATACCACTAATATTAACAAAATTATTTTTAAATAATTCTTGATTAACTTTAATATACTCTCCTGATTTAACATAAAGTGGACCAATATTTTTATCAATTTTATAAGTAGCTTCTGGAATATAAAAAATAGTTCCTCCTACTGTTTTAATTTTAATTTTTTGTTGATCTTTTTCATGATTAAAATTAGTGGAATAAAAAGTACCTCCTATTTTTGTTCGATATTTAATATTAAATAAATCTCCGATTTCAAAATAATTTTTATTTATTACAGGATTCAATGTTTTTAAAACAATTCGTCTATTATTTAAACCATAAATAATACATTGATTAAATCCAAGAGGATTCCTTTCAATAAAAATATTTATATTTTTTAAACTTTTACAATTCCAAGAAACTTTTAATCCATCTTTTTGTATATTTATTAATGAATTAATATGACCTTCTCGAATATTAATTACTTTAGATTGAGCTAAACTTCTATTTTTAGAAATAAATGAATTTACTTTAACTTCAATTCGAGATTGTAAAGGTATGGTATAAAGTTCTCCTGATAGAATCCATAATAAACATTGTGTTTTATTTTTTAATTTAGATTTAAATGAAGAATTTAATTGAGGCAATTTAGAATTTTGTAAAAAAATTTCTCCAGAGTGTTTAGCATATATATATTTAAAAGCTTGTTCTCCTCCTGATTTTGTTGTATTAGATATTACTTCAAGAATAATTTCATTTTTCTTTACAAAACTTTTATTTCGTATAAAAATTAAAGTATTAGGAAAAATTGTTACTTTAGTACGCACATTTTCATAAGTAATTAAAATTAAATTAGCTTCATTTTCACTTATAGAAGACATTTCTCCATATTGAGTTTTAGTTATTCGAGTTTTTAAATTTTTAGAAAATAGAATTTTCCCCGAATATTGCGCTCGAATTTGACGACTTGGTTCTGCTGTAAAAACTCCTCCAGTATGAAATGTTCTCATAGTTAATTGAGTTCCAGGTTCTCCTATAGATTGAGCGGCAATAATTCCAACAGCTTCACCAAGATCAATAAGATTTCCATATGCTAAATTCCATCCATAACATTGTTGACAGATTGATCGACTAGAAGAACAAGTTAAGGGTGATCTTACGATAACTCTCTTTAAATTTAAATCACTTATTTGTTGAGCTAATTTAGGAGTAATAGCTTGATCAGAATTAGCTATTCTTTGATTAATTTTTTTATTATCTATAGGAAAAGCTAATACTCGTCCTACAATTCGATCTTTTAATGTAATTATAGTTCTATTAGCATCAACAACTTTAGATAAATTAATACCATTTTTTGTATTACAATTTTTTTCTCGAGTAATCATATCTTGAGCTACATCAATAAGTCGACGTGTTAAATATCCTGAATCTGCTGTTCGTAATGCTGTATCTACTAATCCTTTTCGGGCACCATAAGATGAAATAATATAATCCGTAATAGTTAATCCTTCACGAAAATTAGTAATAATTGGTAAATTAATAATTTGTCCATTTGGATCTGCCATTAAACCTCGCATTCCTATAAGTTGACGTACTTGAGAAATATTTCCTCGTGCACCTGAAAATGCCATTATATAAATAGAATTTAAAGGATCTGTTTTTCGAAAATAACTTATAACTTGATCTTTTAAAGTTTCACTAGTATTATTCCAAGTCTTTATTACTTTCTGAAATCGTTCAACCTCTGTAATTTTTCCTCTTTCAACTTCAATTTCAGCGTCAATAACTTTCCTATTAGCATATTTGATAACATGTTTTTTAATAGGAGGAACTTTTAAATCTTCAATATTAATAGAAAGTCCTGCTTTTGTTGAATATTTAAAACCAATATCTTTTATTTTATCAGCAAGATAAGAAGCTTTCATAGTACCAAAATCATTAAATGCCCAAGACATTATTTGTTTTATTTGTTTTTTATCGATAGTACGGTTATAAAAAACTTTTGTTTGTTTAGTCATAAGATATAAATTATTTTTTAATATTAAAGGTTTAATAAAGAATTTAAATTTTTATTAAAAATAATACGTCCTGGTGTTGTACGAATATATCTTACAATACATTCTTTTTCTTTTGATTCACGGATTTGTAAATTATTATAAATTTTTAATGTACTTTCATCATTTAAATAAACAGTTTTTATTAATTGAGATTTATCTATTAAATTGTAATTATTTAAACACCGTACCCAAATTGAAGAATGAATATCTACTTGATTTTGTTCATATGCACAAAGGACTTCATCAAAATTACTAAAATAATGATTAGCTCCTTTTAAATTTGGACGATTATCTACAGTTAAATAATAACACCCCAATAACATATCTTGTGTTGGTTGTATAATGGGATCTCCTGTAGCCGGTGATAAGAAATTATTAGGTGCAAACATAAGAATTCGTGCTTCTGTTTGTGCTTCTAATGATAATGGAATATGAACAGCCATTTGATCTCCATCAAAATCGGCATTAAAAGCTGGACAAACTAAAGGATGTAATTGTATTGCTCGACCTTGAATTAATACAGGTTCAAAAGCTTGAATTCCTAATCTATGTAAAGTTGGAGCGCGATTTAATAAAATTGGATGGCCTTGTATAATTTCTTTTATCAATTTCCATAAAAAAGTTTGATTTTTTTGATCTTGTATGATTTTTTTTGCGTGTTTTATAGTTTCAGTTAATCCTTTATTAATTAATTCATGAGCAATAAAAGGATAAAATAATTCTACAGCCATTTCATAAGGTAAACCACATTGATTTAATTCTAAATGTGGTCCTACTATAATGACGGAACGACCTGAATAATCAACACGTTTTCCTAATAGATTTAAACGAAATCTACCTTGTTTCCCTTCTATAGTATCTGCTAATGATTTTAACGGACGATTATTGATATCAACTGCTTTTGGACCACGTTTTCCATTATCGATTAAAGCATCAACTGCTTCTTGGACTAATCGTTTTTCACTACGAACAATAATTCCTGGTGTTGAAGAGGATGATAAAAAATTGGCTAATCGATCATTTCTATAAATTAACTTTCTATACAATTCATTTAAATCTGAAACTACAAATTGTCCTCCTTCTAATTGAACTAAAGGCCTTAAACCAGGTGGAATAACAGGTAATACAGTTAATATCATCCATTCAGGTTTAGAATGAGTTATTAAAAAACTTTCTAAAATTCTAATACGACGCGTTGCTTGTTTTAATTTAATAATTGAATTAGGATATTGTAATATTATATCTCGATTTATTTTAATTTGTTCATTAAGATTAATATCTTTTAATAAATCTAAAATAATTTCAGCACCTATTTTTTCTTTTTTTTTTAAAAAAGTAAGATCATTTGTAAAATATTTATCAAATTCATTAATAGTTTGTTCTAATAAATGATCAAAATAAACAATTTGTTCAATTTCTCGTAAAGGTTTTTGTAAAATAATCGATAAATAACTTGGAACTCCTTTTAAATACCAAACATGTGTTACAGGAGTTAATAAATTAATATAGCCCATTCGATGACGTCGAACTCGGGCTTCTGTAATTTCAACTCCACATCTTTCACAAGTTAATCCTTGATGATGAACTAATTTATATTTTCCACAATAACATTCCCAACTTTTAGTAGGTCCAAAAATTCTTTCACAAAAAAGGCCTTCCATTACAGGTTTTAAAGTTTTATAATTTAATGTTTCTGGACTTTTTACTTGCCCTATTACTTCACCATTTGGAAGAACATGTTCAGCCCATTCTATAATTCGTTCTGGAGATGCTAAATTAATATTAATATAATCAAAATCTTGACTTATTTGTGCTTTCATATAAATCTATCCTTTTTTTTATTTATTTTATAAATCCTAAATCATTAAATAAATCAACTTCTTTTGATTTTGTTTGACCAGTTTTTAATTTCATAATTTGATGTGTTGTAATATCTAAACCTAAAGCACGTAATTCACGTAATAAAACTTTAAATGATTCAGGAACACCCGGTTTGGGTATTGGTTGTCCTTTTACGATAGCGTATAAAACATTATTTCGTCCTTGAATATCATCCGATTTAACTGTTAAAAGTTCTTGTAATGTATAGGCAGCTCCAAAAGCTTCTAATGCCCATACTTCCATTTCACCAAAACGTTGTCCACCTTTTTGGGATTTACCCCCTAAAGGTTGTTGAGTTATTAAAGAATAAGGACCAATTGAACGAGCATGAAGTTTATCATCAACAAGATGAATAAGTTTCAAAATATATGTTTTTCCAACTAAAATAGGATTATCAAAATTTTCTCCTGTCCGTCCATCTTTTAAAAGAACTTTTCCAGGTGAATATTCATTAAATAACCAAGATTTTTTTGTTTTTAAGGCGGCTTCTTTTAACTTATTATTTATTAAAATTCTAGAGGCTTCACTACTATACATTTCATCAAAGGGTAGTATTTTAAAACGTTTATTAAGATTATCTCCAGCAAAACCTAATAAACATTCAAAAATTTGTCCAACATTCATTCGGGAAGGAACTCCCAAAGGATTAAAAATAATATCTATTATTTTACCATCAGGTAAATAAGGCATATCTTCAATAGGTAAAATTTTGGATATAATACCTTTATTACCATGACGACCTGCAATTTTGTCACCGATTTTAACTTTGCGAACTTCAGCTATAAATACTTGCACTAAATTAACAATGCCTTGAGCAACTTCATCTCCATTTTCTTTAGATAATAAAAGAATGTCAATAACACGTCCTTTTATACCTTTAGGAACTCTTAGTGAAGTATCTCTAACTGTTTCTGTTTTTAATCCAAAAATTGCTTTCATTAATTTACCTTCTGGAGGAAGTTCATCTGATTTATCTTTTGGAGTTACTTTACCTACCAAAATATCATATGGCTCTACTAATGAACCTTTTCGAATTAAACCATTTTCATCTAAATTTCTAATTGAATGTTCATTAACGTTAGGAATTTGAGAAGTAATTTCTTCCATACCAGATCTTGTATTTCTTATTGCAATTTCGTATTTTTCTATATGTATTGAAGTAAATAAATCAAGTAAAACTAAACGTTCACTAACTAAAATAGCATCTTCGTAATTATAACCTTCCCATGGCATATAAGCTACAGTTAAATTTTGTCCTAATGCTAATTCTCCTTCATCTGTTGCAGGTCCATCAGCAAGAATTTGACCACTATTGACTAATTGTCCAGGCCAAACAATAGCTTTTTGATTTACACAAGTATTTTGATTTGATCGACGATATTTTTCAACTTTATAACATCGATATTCAGAAAATGATTTTTCTTTTATACTTTTTACAATTATTTCATTTGCAGTAACAGAAGTTACTATGCCAGTGTGATAATTTAATATTCCAGTTGTAGAATCAATAGCAATTTGAGCTTCTAAACCTGTACCTACTACAGGTTTTTGCGGCCAAAGAAGAGGAACAGCTTGTCGTTGCATATTTGACCCCATCAAAGCCCGATTTGCATCATCATGTTCTAAAAATGGGATTAAAGCTGCGGCTATTGAAATAATTTGAACAGGAGAAATAGCAACAAACTCTACTTCATGACGTGTAGCTAACGTAAATTCTTCATTATAACGAACTGGAATTATATATTTTTCAATATAATCATCATTGGTTAGTTTTATATCTGCTGGTGCTATTTTATAAAGTTTTTCCTGTTCGGCACTTAAATAAACAGGAATAATTTTTTTAAATACTTGCGCATCAATAACTTTAAAAAATGGTGTTTCAATAAATCCATAATGATTTATTTTTGCATAACTAGCTAAAGAAGAAATTAATCCAGCATTTTTCCCTTCTGGGGTTTGAACAGGACATAATCGTCCATATTGTGTTGGATGAATATCTCTAGTGGAAAATGTAACATGTTCTGTATTTAATCCACCAGGCCCAAGTGCACTAATTCGTCGTTTATGTGTTAGTTCAGCAAGTGGATTTGTTTCGTCCATAAATTGTGAAAGTTGACTAGATCCAAAAAATTCATTTAATACTGCTATTAAGGGTCGAGTATTAATTACAGTATTTGCACGAAATTCATCTAAATCACAAGTAGATAATTTTTCAATTGTATTTCGTTTTAATCGATTTAAGCCAATTCGAATTTGTAATTGTATTAATTCTCCTACACATCGTACTCGACGATTTATTAAACTATCAATATCGTCTACTTCTCCATTATATAATCGAATTTCAATTAAAGAATCTATAATTTTTAAAATATCCTTTAAAGTTAATGTACGAATAGATAAAGATAAATTTAAATCTAATTTTTTATTAATTTTAATTCGTCCAATTTCTCCTAAATCATAATATTTTGGATTTAAAATTTGAGAACATATTAAATCTCGAATTTCTGCTATAGCTAAAATTTCTTCTGTTTTATTATAAGTTTTTTCTAATTTCTCATTTTTTTTTCTTCCATCTGCATATTTTTTTTCAAATTCTAATTTTGTTTTATTAATACTATTTATTAAAAATTTATAATTCTTTATAGTTTGATATATTTCTTGAGTTTTTAAATCAAGACCAGCTAAAAAAACATTAATAGGTATTTTTTCTTTTTTATTAATACGTACCCAAATTAAATCTGATTTTAATTCGAAAGTTAACCAAGCTCCTCGATTTGTAATTATAGTTGCAGAATAAATATCATAAGATTGATTTTTTTTACTTTCTTTTTTATAATAGAGGCCAGGACTTCTGACAAGTTGATTTACAATAATTCTTTCAACTCCATTTATAATAAAAGTTCCTTTATTCGTCATTAGAGGAATTTCACAAAGTAAAATTTTTTGTTTTTTTAAAATTGTTTTTGTATTTGTTAAAAATTGATCTATAAGTTCAATAAAAATATAAACTTTAATGGAATATGTAAGTTTTTTTTGTTTGGCTATTAAATGACTAAATTCTGGTTTTTTAAATTTATACTCATTGCCATAAATTTTTAATTCTAAATCACCAGTTAAATCAAAAATAGAAGAAAATTTTGATAATTCTTGAGGTAAACCTTTTGATAAAAACCAACAAAAACTAGATTTTTGAATTTCTAGTAAATCAGGTAAATTAGTAATATGTAAATTTTGGTTCATAATTTTCTTTAGAATATTTAGCGTTAAAATTAAAATATAAAGAATTACTGATGCTATGTTGTATAAATAAATAAAAAGTTAGAACTCAAAAAACCCCTTTTAAATAATTAAACTTATTTAAAAAGTGCTTTCATTAATTTAGACTTTTTTCTAGCCGCACTATTTTTATGAAAAATATTTTTTTTTTTTGCTTTATCGATTTTACTAAAAACTAAATTCAAAGCAATCTTGGCATTAATATAATTATTTTTTGTTGGAGCTATTTTTAAATCTTCTAATGTTTTAAAATATTTTTTTATATAGGTCTTTACTAAAGATTTATAAGGTAAATTTTCCTTTCGTTTGCGTTCACTTGTTTTTATTCGTTTAATTGCTGAATTATTATTTGCCATTTATTTTATTAAGAAAGATTTTATTAAATAAAAAGTTAAACTTTTTTTATTATACTATAAAGAGAATTATTTATAATATTTGTATATATTATAGTTAGATCTAGTAGGATTCGAACCTACATTAGAAACTTAGAAGGTTTCTGTCCTAATCCCTTAGACGATAGATCCATAAAATTCTTTTTTAATACTTAAAAAATGGACGGTACTGGACTTGAACCAGTGGCCCTCTGCTTGTAAGGCAGACGCTCTACCACTGAGCTAACCGTCCTATTAAATATAATATCTTTAAAAGATATGTAATATATATATCTTTTTTTGTAAAGAAATCTCTTTTATTAAAATTTTAAATAAAAAAAAATGTGATAATATAATTATATTAGAGAATATTGAAGCTGGTATAGCTCAATTGGTAGAGCAACTGATTTGTAATCAGTAGGTTGAAGGTTCAAGTCCTTTTACCAGCTAATCAAAGATTAGAATAAAAATATTAATATATAATATACTAATATAATATTATTTTTATACAAAAACTAAAAGTTTTATTTATTTGAAATACAGAAACTTTTAGTTAAAACTCAAAAATTTATTTTTTATTAAAATATAAAATAAAAAAAAATTATATGATCCAGTTTAAGAAATTATTAATGGTTTTTTTAGCTTTAACTTTTTTTAATCCAATTACAGTATTTGCGGATGTAGCAGGACTAATTCCATGTAATGAATCATCTGTATTCACAAAACGTATGGAAATTAGTATAAAAAAATTAGAAAATCGTTTAAAAAAATATGAAGCAGGTTCACCTCCAAGTTTAGCTTTAGAACAACAAATTAAACGTACACAACAACGTTTTAAAAGATATAGTGATTCAGGTTTACTTTGTGGAAAAGACGGTTTACCTCATTTAATTACAGATGGACGTTGGAGTCATAGTGTTGAATTTATTATTCCAGGTTTAATGTTCATTTATATTACTGGTTGGATTGGGTGGGTTGGTAGAAAATATATTCGAACAATTAGTAATTTATCAAATGCTACAGAAAAAGAAATTATTATTGATGTACCTTTAGCTTTAAAAATAATGTCAACTGGTTTTATTTGGCCTATTTCAGCATGGCAAGAATATGTTAGTGGTAATTTGTTAGCTGATGTTACAGAAATAACAGTATCCCCTCGATAAGAAATTTTTATCTAATAATATAACTATTAATAATGGAAAACTTTTTTAAATATCTTTCGACAGCTCCAATTTTATTAACGGCTTGGATGACATTTACTGCTGGTTTTATTATAGAAGCTAATCGTTTTTATCCTGATGCTTTAACTTTTCCTAGTTTTTAATTCAAGTTATTATTTTTGTGTTAAAACATTTACTATACAAGTTGAAAAGAAAAGTTAGACTTATACCTATAATATTTCTTCAGTAATAAATTTAAAAAATAAATGTCTACTGAAATCCTTATAATTTTGGATTTTATGAAATCTTATATTTAAATCTTTATGACCATAGCAATTGGACAAAATCAAGAACGAGGTATTTTCGATCTTATTGATGACTGGTTGAAACGAGATCGCTTCGTATTTATTGGTTGGTCAGGTCTTCTTTTATTTCCAACAGCTTATTTATCTTTAGGTGGTTGGTTTACAGGTACAACTTTCGTAACATCATGGTATACTCATGGTTTGGCTAGTTCATATTTAGAAGGTTGTAATTTTTTAACTGCTGCAGTTTCATCCCCTGCAAATAGTATGGGACATTCATTAATTTTACTTTGGGGTCCTGAAGCACAAGGTGATTTTACACGTTGGTGTCAAATTGGTGGATTATGGGCTTTTATTGCTTTACATGGTTCATTTGCATTAATTGGATTTTGTTTACGACAATTTGAAATTGCTCGTTTAGTTGGTATTCGTCCATATAATGCTATAGCTTTTTCTGGACCTATTTCAGTATTTTTATCAGTATTTTTATTATACCCTTTAGGACAAGCTAGTTGGTTTTTTGCACCTAGTTTTGGTGTTGCAGCAATTTTTCGTTTTCTATTGTTTTTACAAGGTTTTCATAATTGGACATTAAATCCATTTCATATGATGGGAGTAGCAGGAATTTTAGGTGGTGCTCTTTTATGTGCTATACATGGAGCAACTGTTGAAAATACATTATTTGAAGATGGTGATGCAGCAAATACTTTCCGTGCATTTACTCCAACACAATCTGAGGAAACTTATTCGATGGTTACAGCTAATCGTTTCTGGTCTCAAATTTTTGGTATAGCTTTTTCAAACAAACGTTGGTTACATTTCTTTATGCTATTTGTACCAGTTACTGGTCTATGGACAAGTTCAATTGGAATTGTAGGTTTAGCATTAAATTTACGTGCTTATGACTTTGTTTCTCAAGAACTTCGTGCTGCTGAAGATCCTGAATTTGAAACTTTTTATACAAAAAATATTTTATTAAATGAAGGTATCCGTGCTTGGATGGCAGCACAAGATCAACCACACGAAAACTTTGTATTCCCTGAGGAGGTTTTACCACGTGGAAACGCCCTTTAATAATAGTGTTATAGGTAGAGATATTGAATCTACTGGATTTGCTTGGTGGTCTGGAAATGCTCGTCTTATTAATGTTTCAGGTAAATTACTAGGTGCCCATGTAGCACATGCAGGTATAATGGTTTTTTGGACTGGAACAATGACTTTATTTGAAGTTTCACATTTTATTCCTGAAAAACCCTTATATGAGCAAGGTTTTATTTTAATTCCTCATTTAGCTACTTTAGGATGGGGCGTTGGTTCAGCAGGTGAAATTATAAATACATATCCATATTTTGTTGTTGGTGTACTGCATTTAATTTCTTCAGCAGTTCTTGGTTTTGGTGGTATTTATCACTCATTAATTGGACCAGACACATTAGAAGAATCTTTTCCTTTTTTTGGTTATGACTGGCGAGATAAAAATAAAATGACAACAATTTTAGGTATTCATTTAGTATTACTTGGAATTGGATCATTCTTATTAGTTATTAAAGCTATGTTTGTAGGTGGTATTTATGATACATGGGCACCCGGTGGTGGTGATGTACGCTTAATTAATAGTCCTACTTTAAACCCACTTGTTATATTTGGATATATCCTAAAATCACCTTTTGGTGGGGACGGTTGGATTGTTTCTGTTGATAATATGGAAGATTTAGTGGGTGGACATATTTGGGTAGGTATTATATGTCTTGTTGGTGGTATTTGGCATATTTTTACAAAACCTTTTTCTTGGGCCCGTCGTGCTTTTGTTTGGTCTGGTGAAGCTTACTTATCTTATAGCCTTGCAGCTTTATCAGTTATGGGTTTAACTGCAGGTACGTTTGTTTGGTATAATAACACTGCTTATCCAAGTGAATTTTTTGGACCAACAGGACCAGAAGCTTCACAAGCTCAAGCTTTTACATTTTTAGTACGTGATCAACGATTAGGTGCAAATATAGCATCAGCTCAAGGTCCTACTGGTTTAGGAAAATACTTAATGCGATCTCCTAGTGGAGAAATTATTTTTGGTGGTGAAACAATGCGATTCTGGGATTTACGTGCACCTTGGGTAGAACCTTTACGTGGACCTAATGGTTTAGATATTAATAAAATAAGAAATGATATTCAACCATGGCAAGAACGTAGAGCTGCTGAATATATGACACATGCTCCATTAGGTTCGTTAAATTCTGTTGGAGGTGTAGCAACAGAAATTAATTCTGTTAATTATGTATCTCCACGATCATGGTTGACTACATCACATTATATATTAGGTTGGTTTTTATTAGTAGGACATTGGTGGCATGCAGGAAGATCACGTGCTGCTGCTGCTGGTTTCGAAAAAGGAATTAATCGTGAAACTGAAGCCGTTTTATCAATGCGTCCTATTGATTAAAAAAAAAAATACTTTCTTTAATTAAAAAAATTATTTTTTGTTTTGTTATTAATTCTATAAGAAATAAACTAGTTAATCCAATCATTGCTATTCTTCCATTAATAATTTCACTAAATAAAGTGAAACCCCAATTCAATGTTTGTAATGGCTCGTAAGTATTTAGTTTATGGTTCTTAGGATTTGATAATTTATTCATAAAATTGTCTAGTGTTAATAATAAATAATATTATTATATTATATAATATTTAATAATATTAACACTAGACAATTTTATATATATTGGTGTATAATCTTTAATAATATTAATACTAGACAATTTTATATATATTGGTGTATAATATTTAATAATATTAACACTAGACAATTTTATATATATTGGTGTATAATATTTAATAATATTAACACTAGACAATTTTATATATATTGGTGTATAATATTTAATAATATTAACACTAGACAATTTTATATATATTGGTGTATAATATTTAATAATATTAACACTAGACAATTTTATATATATTGGTGTATAATATTTAATAATATTAACACTAGACAATTTTATATATATTGGTGTATAATATTTAATAACACACTTATAAAAATAACTATTATATAAATAAAATAATTATGGATAATACACTTTTTACAGAATCAGGCTTAATCTATAAAATTTTTGGCTTAATAAATTTTCTTGCAGTACGCTTTCTAAACGAATATAGTGTATTGAAAAGTGATTATCCAATGTTTATAGATTTATTAAATTATATACTACATAATCTTGTACTTCTTCTTCGACTCTTTAATGTATTTTTTACTCTTCGATTTATGTTAGCATGGTTTCCAAATATTAATCCTTTTATTGCTCCATATTATGTAGTTCGAGTAGCTACTCAACCTTATATTGACTATGTAGCAAAAAGAATTCCATATATCTTTGGACAAGATGTAAGTTTTCTTGTTTGTTCAATCTTATTAAATTATGCTTTAGATGTTCTTCCCAAAATTCATTTCTAAAGATTAATTAAAATTATTTTATTTATATTAAATGATTATTAAATTTTATGCTTAAATTAAGGCTTAAACGTTGTGGACGAAAAAAACAACCTTTTTATAAAATTGTAGTAATGAATGCAAATTCACGCCGAGATGGTTTTGCTATAGAAGAACTAGGATTTTATAATCCATTAAATAAAACTTTCAAAATTAATAAAGGTCGTACTATTTATCGGTTAAAACAAGGAGTACAACCGACAGCAACTCTAATAGATTTATTAAAAAAGGTTAATATTTTGACAACACCCAATATTAAATAATATATTTAAAAAAGTGGATGGAAATAAAACAAAAATATTTATTTAAAATAATTTGGTCTCGAACTTCTATTGGTATTGCCGTTAATCAAATCTATGATAATTATTATGATATTCCGTTAACTACATTTTATTTTTGGCCAAAAGAAGATGGATGGCAATTACTTAAATTAGAATTAGATAGTAAACCTTGGATTTTAGAAAGTTCAAAAAATATAATATTAAATGGTTATGCTCTCCTTATTGATTATTGGATAAAAAATGTAAATCATAATATTAATTTTTTACAATTTTCTAAAAAAAATATAGATTTATCTATAGAAATTTTAGCTATTAATTCATTAGAATAAATAAAACTTGTTCTATTGGGGTGGGAGGACTCGAACCTACGAATGGCGGATTCAAAGCCCGCTGCCTTACCACTTGGCTACACCCCATCGTGTTTGTTAAATTTTATTAAATAAGTAATGATCCATTAGACAAAAATTTGAGCTAGGAGGGATTCGAACCCCCGACACCATGGTTCGTAGCCATGCGCTCTAGTCCACTGAGCTACAAGCCCTACAAATATTTTATCATAATATAAAATTATATATTATATAATTTTCTTAAAATCAATAAATTAAATTTTCTATTTTTATAGAAATTTATTAAAAATAAATAAACTTAATTATGGCACGTTATTTAGGACCTCGTTTAAAAATTATTCGTCGATTTGGTAATTTACCCGGTTTAACATCAAAAATTATAACAAAAAAACCTTCAGGTCAACAAGCATCAAATCAAAAAAAATTACAAAAATCTTCAGATTATAAAATACGTCTATTTGAAAAACAAAAATTGCGTTATAATTATGGATTAACTGAACGACAACTTCGAAAATATGTTAGTGAAGCTCGTCGAAAAAAAGGATCAACTGCTTTTTATTTAATGCAATTATTAGAAATGCGTTTGGATACTATTATTTTTCGTCTTGGTTTAGCACCGACTATTCCAGCAGCACGACAATTTGTAAATCATGGACATATATTAATTAATAAGAAAAAAATTAATATACCTAGTTTTCAATGTCATCCTACAGATATTATAACAATAAAAAATAAAAAAGGAACCAAACAACTAGTAGAAAAAAGTTTAGCAAATCCTAGATTTTCTACATTACCTAATCATTTAACGTTAAATACAAAACTTTTACAAGCAGAAGTAAAAGATATAGTTATTCGAAAAGATTTAAGTTTTGAAGTTAATGATTTATTAATTGTTGAATATTATGCTCGTATAGCATAATATATATATATATATAATATTAATATATATATATATTATTGCCGGGATAGCTCAGTTGGTAGAGCAGTGGATTGAAGATCCTCGTGTCACCAGTTCAAATCTGGTTCCTGGCATTTTTTAATAGCCTAACTGTGTTAAAAATATAAATAAAATTTTATGAATAAAGTTTACGACTGGTTTGAAGAAAGGCTAGAAATTCAATCTATTGCAGATGATATTACTAGTAAATACGTCCCACCACATGTTAATATATTTTATTGTTTTGGTGGTATTGTTTTTACTTTATTCTTAGTACAAGTAGCTACTGGATTTGCAATGACTTTTTATTATCGTCCAAGTGTTGTTGATGCATTTGCATCTGTCGAATACATTATGACAGAAGTAAATTTTGGTTGGTTAATTCGTTCAATTCATCGATGGTCTGCCAGTATGATGGTGTTAATGTTAGTTTTACATATTTGTCGAGTTTATTTAACTGGTGGGTTTAAAAAACCAAGAGAATTAACTTGGGTTACAGGTGTTACATTAGCAGTTACAACTGTATCTTTTGGTGTAACGGGATATTCTTTACCATGGGATCAAGTTGGTTATTGGGCATGTAAAATTGTAACAGGAGTTCCTGAAGCTATTCCTGGAATAGGTTCAATTTTAGTTGAGTTATTAAGAGGTGGTCAAAGTGTAGGTCAAAGTACTCTTACACGTTTTTATAGTGCACATACTTTTGTGTTGCCATTAATTGCAGCTGTATTAATGATTACTCATTTTTTAATGATTCGTAAACAAGGAATTTCAGGCCCATTATAAATTAATTTTATTAAAAAGGAAAAAAAATTATGTCTGTTATAAAAAAACCGGATTTAACTGATCCAAAATTAAGAGCAAAATTAGCAAAAGGTATGGGTCATCATTATTATGGAGAACCTGCTTGGCCCAATGATATTTTATATATGTTTCCTGTTTGTATACTTGGAACATTTGCTATTGTAATCGGTTTAGCAGTAATGCAACCTTCAGCCTTAGGTGAAAAAGCGAATCCATTTGCTACACCATTAGAAATTCTTCCTGAATGGTATTTTTTCCCAACATTTAATTTATTAAGAGTTTTACCTAATAAATTATTAGGTGTACTTGCAATGGCTTCTGTTCCATTAGGTTTAATTACTGTTCCTTTTATTGAAAATATAAACAAATTTCAAAATCCATTTCGTCGTCCTATTGCTTCAACAATTTTTATAATTGGTACGTTTGTAGCAATATGGTTAGGTATAGGTGCTTGTATGCCTATTAATAAAGCATTAACATTAGGTCTATTTTAAATTAGATAAATAGAATCATAATTGATTCTATTTATTTAATTATTTTAATTAAAAATAAATTTTTATAATTAATCAATGAATTTTTGGCAAAATTTATTACGATATTTTCGTTTTTTTTTTTCGTCTTTACTAGGTCTTTTTTTAGTAATTCTTTTATCTATAAAAAAATTATTAGAACCTATAAAAGATAAAAGATTTATTTTTTTATTTTTATGTATAAGTTTAATTATTATATTAATAATATTAAATTTAATGCTTAATATTGATTATTATTAATAAAGAATATGCAAAATTTTCAAAATAATAAATGTATAGGAGCTTTTGCTCTTATCGACGGTCTAGTAAGGAATGGTACAACTTCAATTTTTGGATATCCGGGTGGAGCAATTTTACCTATTTATGATGAATTATATTCATGGGAAAAATATAATTTAATAAAACATTATTTAGTACGACATGAACAAGGAGCAGCACATGCTGCTGATGGGTATGCTAGAAGCAGTGGTAATGTTGGAATATGCTTTGCTACTTCAGGTCCAGGTGCAACAAATTTAATAACAGGTATAGCAACAGCTCAAGTTGATTCTGTTCCTATTATTGTTATTACGGGACAAGTAGGAAAAACATTTATAGGAACAGATGCTTTTCAAGAAATTGATACTTATGGTATTACATTACCTATTGTAAAACATTCTTATGTTATATGGAATGCAGCTCGAATACCTGAAATTATTAGTGAAGCATTTTATATAGCTTTAAATGGTCGTCCAGGACCTGTACTTATAGATCTTCCTAAAGATATTGGATTAGAAAAAATTTTAGATTATATACCGATACAGCAAAAACATATTTTTAAAATTTTAGGCCATCGATTTGAATATAAAACAACTCAGAATCATTTTCAACAAATTGAAAAATTAATTCTTTCTTCATTACAACCTTTAGCTTATGTCGGTGGTGGAGTAATTATTTCAGATGCAAGTGCGGAATTAACTGAATTTGTTAATTATTATTATTTACCTGTTACAACAACTCTTATGGGTAAAGGTTCTTTTGATGAAAATCATCCATTAGCTTTAGGAATGTTAGGAATGCATGGTACTGCTTATGCTAATTTTGCTGTTAGTAATTGTGATTTATTATTAGCAATAGGAGCAAGATTTGATGATAGAGTAACAGGAAAATTAGAAAATTTTGCTTCTAATGCTGTAATTATTCATATTGATATAGATCCTGCAGAAATAAGTAAAAATAAGAATTCTCAATTATCAATTTTAGGAGATGTAAAAAAAATATTACCACAAATTTTAGAACATTCAAAAATTGATCCGATATTAAATTTATTTGATACAGATTTAATGGGAGTCAAAAATGAAGAAATTGTTATTAATGCTTGGTTAAAAAAAATTAATCTCTGGAAAGAATTTTATCCTTTAAGTATACCGATACCTACTAAAAGTTTGTCTCCTCAAGAAGTAATTAATTATATAGGAATATTAGCACCGGATGCTTATTATACAACTGATGTTGGACAACATCAAATGTGGGCAGCACAATTTATAAAATGTGGACCTAGAAAATGGCTTTCTAGTTCAGGGTTAGGAACTATGGGTTATGGAGTTCCAGCTGCTATAGGAGCTCAAATAGCATTTCCTAAAGAGTCTATTATTTGTATTAGTGGTGATTCAAGCTTTCAAATGAATCTACAAGAATTAGGAACAATTTCTCAATATAATTTACCTATTAAAATTTTTGTAATTAACAATTATTGGCAAGGTATGGTTCGACAATGGCAAGAATCATTTTATGAAAAGCGTTATTCTCATTCTTATATGAAAAAAGGTGCACCAGATTTAATAAAATTAGGAGAAGCTTATAAAATAAAAAGTTTTCGAATTAAAACACAAAAAGAACTTAAAAGTATGCTTCCAGAAATTTTGTATTTAAATGAACCTATTTTAGTTGATTTTTGTGTTATTGAACAAGAAAATTGTTATCCGATGGTAACTCCTGGTCAAAGTAATGAACAAATGGAAGGTTTACCTAAGTATATTTAAATATGGGCGAGCGAAGGGAATTGAACCCTCGAATACCGGAATCACAACCCGGTGCCTTAACCACTTGGCTACGCACGCCTACCCTAGTAAGGATTATATATTATCAATATAGAAGTAAAAAAAAAAAATGCAAGTTAAAATATTTAATTTATCTATTTTTTTAAATGGAGATTTTTATAAATTTCAAAGTTATAAGATTTTTACTTTAGATGATTTACGAATTTTTTTTAATTATAAAAAAAAATTAATTATAATAGAATATAATAGTAAAATTATTCCATCAAAAAATTGGGCGCGAGTTTTTTTAAAAAATAAAGATCAAATCGAAATACTTACAATTGTGGGTGGCGGTTAAATGAAATAATTCTATTATTTCATGGAAACAGCTATTTTTCCAGTATTATTGTTAATATAAAGTACTTTAACAATAATATGATCACCTTTTTTATAATATTTATTAATAAATTTTATTTTTTTATTAGGTATTTCAGAAATATGTAATAAACAACGTAAACCATAAATATTTAAAAATATTCCAAAAGGTTTTATAGCTATAATACAACATTTTTGAACTAATCCCTTATAAAAACTTAAACAGTGAGATTTAAAAATAGCTAATCGAGAACTTCCTATAATTGAATATTGTTTCTTTTGTATTTGTAATATTTTAATATTAATTAACTTATTATGAATAAGTTTTCGTCGATAATATTTTGGAAGATGAAAATTAGGAATAAAAATATCTAATTTATCAAATTTTACTATTTTACCACCCCAAATAGATTTTTTAAAAAAACTAAAAAAAATCATATTATTAAAATTAATATCTTTGAAACGTTCCCATAATCTTAAATAATGTAATCTACGAAAAGATACAAGAGTTATATTTGTCTGCGAATTGTAATACAGAATAATAAATTCTCCTATATTGGAAGTAGATAAAACTTTATTATAATTTTGAGGTAAATTAATAAAAAGTTCCGAATAAGGTAAAAAAGTTGCTTTTTTTAAGCCTAAATTTAAAAGAATTTCATTTCTTTCTTTACCGATAATAAAACCAGCTAGAATGTCACCTGTTTTAACTTGATAATTATATTTTAATAATAAACTTGCAATTTTATCTTGTTTATATTTAAGTATTTTAAGTTTATTCATAATTTGTATTATTTTATTTAAATGTTAAAAAAATAATCAAAATATAATTTTGATTATTTATTATATTATTCTAATTAATACAATAATTAAATAACAAAAAGTTAATTATTTTTCTATTTATAAGATTATTTTTTAATAAAAGTTAAGCCATTTTCTTTAGCATAACGTTCCATAAATCTCATAAAACGATCCCAATTAGTTGGATTTGTCATGATATATAAAGCTTCTATATTTATCGGTTGACCGTTTTTAAAACGAACATTTACATCTTTTGTCGTTAAAATACCTTCATTATCAATTAAAAACATACCAGTAATTTCTCCTTGTTTTGAACTTTCATTATTAAAAAGAGAAGAATTAGTAAATAAAAATGTTGCTGTTCCTGTTGTACCATTTTGTGATCGTGTTAATTTAACCCGAGGTATATTTATTTCATTAATTCCTTGAATAAATTGAATTTTCGCTCCCATCAATTACTATTCTATAAATAATTTAAAAATATTCTTCTTATTTAATTTATTTGTATATGTTTATTATAAATAACAAAATCATAAAAAATAATATAAAATAATTTATATCTTTAGATATTGACTTTTTTTATATTATTTTTTATGATTTTATATTAAAATATTATTTAATAAACTAATTCATTTTAAAATGACAAAAAAAATAAAAAAAGAAGTAAAAATAATTTTAACAGAAACAACTTCACATTTAGGAAAAGTAGGGAATTTGATATTTGTTAAAGCTGGTTATGCAAGAAATTATTTAGTGCCTTTTAATAAAGGTAAATTAGGAACCGATTCTAGATTAAAATTATTAGAGAAAAAACAAAAAAGTTTAGATTTAAAAGAAAAATTAAATTTTGAAATTTGTTTGAAAAATAAAATTTTTTTAGAACAACTTAAACAGTTAACTATTTATAAAAGAATAGGTGAAAATAATAAAATTTTTGGAAAAGTTACATTAAAACAAGTTCGTACTGAAATTGAAAATAAAATAAATATTGATTTATCTAATGCTATTATTGAATTACCAGAAATTAAAGAAATTGGAATTTTTCCGATAACAATTATGTTACATTCAAATATTAAAGTTAATATTAATCTTGAAATTTTACCGCAATAGATAAATCTATTATGACGGATTTTAAATCATCTGAAACAAATCTTATACTTCCTTATAATTTTTTAGCCGAACGTTTAGTTTTAGGAAGTATTTTAACAAATAATGAAACTATTCCTCTTGTAGCTCAACAATTAACTATTGAAAGTTTTTATTTAAAAGCACATCAAATTATTTATAAAGGTATTTTAGTTCTTTATGGAGAGGGTAAAAAAGTTGATTATGTTACATTAATAACATGGCTTCAAGATAATAAATTTAATAAATATATTGAAGATTTATCTTTAATATTTAGTTTTGTTAATCAAATTTATATAGTAGGTTATTTAGAAGATTATTTGGCATTAATATATGAAAAATATTTACGTCGTTTAGTTATAGATTTAGGTTATGAAATTATTGAATTAGGTTATTTAACTGAAATACCATTAGAACAAATATTTTCTAAAATAGAACAAAAATTATTTTTATTAAATGATCAAAAACAAAAAAAGATTTTTAATACATCTGCTGAAATATTAACACAAATTTTAACTGAATTAAAACAAAAATTAAAAACAGCAAAATTACCTGGTCTTTTATCTTCTTTTTCAGATTTAGATGCTATTACACAAGGTTTTCATAATTCAGATCTTATCATAATTGCTGGGCGTCCATCTATGGGAAAAACAGCATTTTCTTTAACTTTAGCAAAAAATATTGCAGCAAAATTCCCTATTAAAATAGTATTTTTTAGTTTAGAAATGACCAAACAACAATTATTATATCGATTACTTTCAACTGAAACTTTAATTTCACATACTAAATTAAGAGCTGGGAGAATATCTAAAACAGAATGGATTCAAATTACTGAAACTATAAATAAACTTTCTAATTTATCACTTTATATAGATGATACTCCAAATATATCAGTCCCTGAAATGTTATCGAAATTAAAAAGATTAAAACAAGAAAAAGAAGAACCATTAGGGGCTGTTTTTATAGATTACTTACAATTATTGGAAGATGTAGAAAAAACAACAAATCGTGTACAGGAACTTTCAAAGATAACAAGAAGTTTAAAAAAATTAGCAAGAGAATTAAATATTCCAATTATTGTATTATCTCAATTAAGTAGAAATGTTGAAGTTAGAGCAAATAAACGTCCTATGCTTTCGGATTTAAGAGAAAGTGGTTCAATTGAACAAGATGCTGATTTGGTTATGATGTTATACAGAGAAGAATATTATAATCCTAATACAATAGAAAAAAATAATATTGAAATTATTTTAGCTAAGCATAGAAATGGTCCTATTGGTATGGCAAAATTGAAATTTAATCCACAATATTTATCTTTTGAAAATTTTTCAAATAAATAAATATTATGGATTAAATTGACAGTAAATTAATCTCTAATATATGATTTAAATAATTAAAATATCATCAATGATAAATTTAATTAAAAATTTATTTCAAATTTGAGATATAATAAACAGCGTCTTTAGTTCAGTTGGTAGAACGTAGGTCTCCAAAACCTAATGCCGAGGGTTCAAGTCCTTCAAGGCGTGATTAAATATAAAATTTATAGAAAAAAAGATTAAATTAATGTACAATAAAATTGGAAATATTTTAGATTTGTATTGTTTATTTAAATCAAAAACCATCAAAAATTTATGGCAAAAAAAATTACTGCGATTATAAAGTTAGCTTTACCTGCAGGTAAAGCAATGCCTTCGCCACCTGTAGGACCGGCATTAAGCCAACATGGTGTAAATATTGCATCTTTTTGTAAAGAATATAATGCAAAAACAGCAGATAAAGGAGATTTAATTATTCCCGTAGAAATTTCAGTTTATCAAGATAGATCTTATACCTTTATTTTAAAAACTCCACCTGCTTCAATTTTACTTTCTAAAGCAGCAAATATTAAAAAAGGATCCTCTGAACCTAATAAACAAATAGTAGCTTCAATTAGTAGAATTAAATTAGAAGAAATTGCTCAAATAAAATTACCAGATTTAAATACAATGAAACTAACAAGTGCTATTAAAATTATAGAAGGAACAGCTCAAAATATGGGAATTGGAATTGAATAAAAATTCAGTTTTATTTTGATTTAAAATAATAATATGAAAACTTTAACAAAAAAACGTAAACAAATTCTCTCTGAAATTAATTCGAAATTATATACTCCTCTTGAAGCTTTAACACTTATAAAAAAAATTGCTAGTGCGAATTTTATTGAATCCGTTGAAGCTCATATTGCTTTAAATATTGATCCACGATATAGTGATCAACAATTACGAACTACGTTAATTTTACCTAAAGGAACTGGTAAAATTAAACGCATAGCAGTATTATTACAAAATGAATTAATTACACCTGAAATTAAAAAGATAGGTGATATTGTTGGTTCAGATATATTAATAACTTCAATAACACAAGGACAACTTGATTTTGATATTTTATTAGCTACACCTGATATGATGCCAAAATTGGCTAAATTAGGCCGTATACTTGGACCTAAAGGTTTGATGCCTTCTCCAAAAGCAGGTACAGTTACAACAGATATTTTATCTGCAATTACAGAATTTAAAGGTGGTAAAGTGGAATATCGAGCTGATAAAACAGGTATAGTTCATTTAAATTTTGGAAAAGTGACTTTTGAAATTGAAGATTTATTTGAAAACTTAAAAGCGATTTATAATTCAATTGAACAAAATAAACCTATTGGTGTAAAAGGTCGATATTTTAAAACATTATATATTTGTACAACAATGGGTCCTTCAATTCAAATTGATTATACGTTATTTTAATTAAACAAAAATATTTCATATTTTTAACTTTTTAGTAAAAAAAATTTTATTTAAAAAATTTATTTTTTTTTAGATTATGAATCAAAAAATCGATAATATAATTGAAGAGTTAAAAGTTCTTTCATTAATAGAAGCATCTGAATTAGTAAAACAAATTGAAGAAACATTTGGTGTAGATGCTTCAAGTAGTGGCGCTATGATGATTTCAAGTCCAGTAGGAAATATAGGGGAAGCGCCTCTAGAAGAAAAAACAGCTTTTGATATTATTTTAGAAACTGTTCCAGCAGATAAGAAAATTTCTATTCTTAAAATTGTTCGATCAATTACAGGTTTAGGTTTAAAAGAAGCTAAAGACTTAGTAGAAACAGTTCCAAAACTTATAAAAGAAGGAATATCGAAATCAGAATCGGAAGAACTTAAAAAACAATTAGAAGAAGCTGGTGCTAAAGTAATTTTAAAATAACTTTAACACTAACTTTATTTAATTGTTTTTATTCTACTTCTTGTAATTCATCCTCACTCAGATTTGTAGTATTTGTTCCACTATAATTTACTTTTGCAAATCGAACTAAAATTGGATATTTACTTCCAGTTTTTTCGATTGTTACAATTGTTCCTATTTCATTATACCAATATGATTCTTTTCTTAAATTTTTAACTTTACTATTTTTTTGCATTTAATTTTATTAATTTAATTATAGATATAAATATATATTTATATCTATTTGTATGGAAAGAACAAAAAAGTAATATAAATATAAATTTATATTGTTTTTGTAATTAATTTTATGGTACTTAAAAAAATAAAAAATTATAGAAATAAGATTTAGGAGCGAAAATGAAATCTTGGTCAGTTAATAAAATTATTATGTTGATAAGTCTATTTTTACTAGAAGTTATAGATTCACAAATTATTTCTAATAATATAATAAATAATTTTAATACCAAACAAAATTCTAATAATATAAAAATGACTTATGGTCGATTTTTAGAATATTTAGATATGGGTTGGATTAAAAAAGTTGATTTCTATGATAATGGTAGAATAGCTATTATTGAAGCTTCAAGTCCTGAATTAGGGGATCGTCTACAAAAAATTCGTGTTGAAATTCCAGTAGGCGATTCTCCATTAATTGTTAAATTAAGAACAGCTAAAGTAGATTTTACAGCTCACTCAACTATAAATTCCAAAGGTATTTTTACTCAATTAAGTAATATTTTTATACCTTTGATAATAATAATAGGATTAATTTTCTTATTTCGTCGCTCAACTAATTTTATGAGTGGACCTGGTCAATTAATGAGTTTTCGAAAAGCTCGTGCAAAAGTTCAAACAGAAATAAATACTGATGTTGTTTTTGATGATGTTGCAGGTATTGATGAAGTAAAAGAAGAATTTGAAGAAGTAGTTACATTTTTGAGAAAACCACAACGTTTTCTATCAGTAGGTGCTAAAATACCAAAAGGAGTAATATTAATTGGACCTCCGGGTACTGGTAAAACTTTACTTGCTAAAGCAATTGCAGGAGAAGCTGGTGTTCCTTTTATTAGTATTTCTGGATCTGAATTTGTAGAAATGTTTGTAGGTATTGGTGCTTCTCGAGTAAGAGATTTGTTTAAAACAGCTCAACAAAATGCTCCTTGTATTGTATTTATTGATGAAATTGATGCTGTAGGTCGTCAACGTGGTGCAGGTATTGGTGGTGGTAATGATGAACGTGAACAAACTTTAAATCAAATTTTAACAGAAATGGATGGATTTAAAGAAAATACAGGTATAATTGTTATTGCTGCAACAAATCGTGTAGATGTTTTAGATGGAGCTTTGTTACGCCCAGGACGTTTTGATCGTCAAGTTAGTATTAATTTACCAGATATTAAAGGTCGTTTAGAAATTTTAAAAGTACATGCAAAAAATAAAAAACTTGATTCTAATATTTCATTAGGACTTATTGCGCAGCGAACTCCAGGTTTTTCTGGAGCAGATTTAGCAAATTTATTAAATGAATCTGCAATACTTACTGCTCGAAGAAATAAATTTGCCATTACTATGTCAGAAGTCAATACAGCAATAGATAGATTACTTGCAGGATTAGAAGGAACTTCTTTAACAGATACCAAAAATAAACGTTTAATTGCGTATCATGAAATTGGACATGCAGTTATAGGAACATTATTAAAATATCATGATGAAGTTCAAAAAGTTACATTAATACCACGAGGACAAGCAAGAGGTCTTACCTGGTTTATACCTAATGATGAGCAAGCTTTAATTTCTAGAGGACAACTTGTTGCAAGAATTATAGGTACATTAGGTGGAAGAGCTGCTGAAGAAGTTGTCTTTGGTTCTAGTGAAATTACAACCGGAGCTAGTAATGACTTACAACAAATAACTAATTTAACACGTCAAATGGTAACTCGATTAGGTATGTCTACAGTTGGACCAATTTCTTTAGATGCCAATGTTGAACAAGTTTTTATAGGTAGAGGAATAAAAAATAATAATGAATTTTCTGCTTCAGTTGCTAATAAAATTGATGATCAAGTTAAAATTATTATAAAGCATTGTTATGATCAAGCAGTAAATATAATTAAACAAAATCGTTTTTTAATTGATCAATTAGTGAATACATTAATTCAAGAAGAAACTATTAGTGGAAATGATTTTAGAGAACAAATAAATAATTATACAAAATTACCTAAAAAATTGAGTACATTATCAGAAAAAAATAATGTAAATCCAAAAATTACCGAATCATTTGTCGTATTTTAATAAAATTTTTGAAATTGTAAATTAGAGTTAATTATATTTTTTTCGAAATGTAAGAAAGCTAAAACTTTTATTCCATAGAGGAGAAATCAATGGGATTACCTTGGTATCGTGTTCATACTGTTGTATTAAATGATCCAGGTCGTTTAATTTCAGTTCATTTAATGCATACTGCATTAGTTGCAGGATGGGCTGGTTCAATGGCTTTATATGAATTAGCTGTTTTTGATCCTTCCGACCCGGTTTTAAATCCAATGTGGAGACAAGGTATGTTTGTAATGCCTTTTATGACTCGATTAGGAGTTACTGATTCTTGGGGTGGTTGGAGTATTACAGGAGAAAGTGTTTCAAATCCTGGTATCTGGAGTTTTGAGGGTGTAGCTTTAACACATATTGTGTTATCTGGCCTTTGTTTTTTAGCAGCGATATGGCATTGGGTTTATTGGGATTTAGAATTATTCCGTGATTTACGTACAGGTGAACCAACTTTAGATTTACCCAAAATATTTGGTATTCATCTTTTTTTATCTGGATTGTTATGTTTTGGTTTTGGTGCTTTTCATGTTACTGGTTTATTTGGACCTGGTATTTGGGTATCTGATGCATATGGAATAACAGGAAAAATTCAACCAGTAGCCCCTGCTTGGGGGCCAGAAGGTTTTAATCCCTTTAATCCTGGAGGTATAGCGTCTCATCATATAGCAGCAGGTACTTTTGGTATTTTAGCAGGAGTTTTCCATTTAACAATTAGACCCCCACAACGTTTATATAGAGCTTTACGTATAGGTAATATAGAAACAGTACTTTCTAGTAGTATATCTGCTGTATTTTTTGCTGCCTTTATTACATCAGGTACAATGTGGTATGGTTCTGCTACAACACCTATAGAATTATTTGGTCCCACTAGATATCAATGGGATAGTGGATATTTTCAACAAGAAATCGAACGTAGAGTAGAATTATCTTTAAATGAGGGTCTATCCGAAAGTGAAACTTGGGCAAATATTCCAGATAAATTAGCTTTTTATGATTATATAGGTAATAATCCTGCAAAAGGAGGTTTATTCCGAGCAGGACCTATGAATAAAGGTGATGGTATTGCTGAAGCTTGGTTAGGTCATCCAATTTTTCGAGATAAAGAAGGACGTGAACTGACTGTTCGACGTATGCCTGCTTTTTTTGAAACTTTTCCAGTAATTCTTGTGGATAAAGATGGAATTATTAGAGCAGATATACCATTTCGTCGAGCTGAATCAANATACAGTATAGAACAAGTTGGTGTTAATGTTAGCTTCTATGGTGGTAAATTAAATGGACAATCATTTAAAGATGCTCAAACTGTGAAAAAATTTGCAAGAAAAGCTCAATTAGGAGAGGTTTTTGAATTTGATCGAACTAGTTTAGAATCTGATGGTGTTTTTCGAAGTAGCCCTCGTGGTTGGTACACTTTTGGACATGTTAATTTTGGTTTATTGTTCTTTTTAGGACATTTATGGCATGGTTCACGTACAATTTTCCGGGATGTTTTTACAGGTATTGGAGCAGAAGTTACAGAACAAGTTGAATTTGGTGCATTTCAAAAACTTGGTGATGAATCTACACGTAAACAAGGTATTGTTTAATAATAGTTTTTATTTTTTATAAAAAGGAAAGAAGCTATGGAAGCATTAGTTTATACATTCTTATTAATTGGGACATTAATAATTCTCTTTTTTGCAGTATTTTTTCGTGATCCTCCTCGAGTAATTAAAAAATAATCAAACTTTAGAATTTAAAAAAAATTCTAAAGTTTGCTTAAAATTAATCTTCGTGTTCATCAAATGGATCACGTAAATTAGATGAAGAAGGACCAAATGCTATATATATTGAATATGCGGTAACACCTAATAATAAACTAGATACAAAAATTACTAAAATTGTTGCTGTTTCCATAAATTTTATTTTTAAATTTAAATTTTTTTGTTATTAATATTATATTATAAATAGAAATATTATAATTATTTATTAAAATTATGGCTTTAAGAACTAGACTTGGAGAAATTTTACGTCCATTAAATTCTGAATCAGGAAAAGTTGCTCCTGGTTGGGGAACTACACCAATTATGGGTGTTTTTATGTTATTATTTTTTGTTTTTTTATTAATTATTTTACAAATATATAATTCATCACTTATTCTTGAAAATGTAGATGTTGATTGGCAAAATATTAATTAATTATTAATATTTATATTATTGTTAATAAAATTAAATTTTACTTTTTCTTTCTACTTTTTAATATTTTATTCATATTTAATGACAATAAAAATGTATTATGAACAAACCTAAAGAACATAAAATAACTATTTATCTAGATAAATTAAAATCACAAGAAGAAACATTACAAATTGCTGATGATGTATATATTTTAGATGCTTGTGAAAGTGCGGGAATTGATCTTCCATATTCATGTAGAGCAGGTGCATGTTCAACTTGTGCTGGTAAATTATTAGAAGGTAAAGTAGATCAATCAGATCAAAGTTTTTTAGATGATGATTTATTAAAAAAAGGTTTTATTTTAACTTGTGTTGCTTATCCTAAATCAGATTGTAAAATTCAAGCTAATGCTGAAGAAGAATTATATTAAAATAAAGAAAAGATCATAGTTGTAGTTCAATCTTAAGATTAAGATTGAACTACAACTATGATCTTTTCTTTATATAGAATTATTTGAATAAATTTTTACATTAAAAGAAACTCCTGGAGGTAACTCTATTTTTAAGAAAGTATCTAATGTTTGAGAAGATTCAGGATAAATATCAATAATTCGTTTATATCGTCGAATTTCAAATTGTTCACGAGAATCTTTATCGACATGAGGAGAACGTAATACACAATAAATTCTTTTTCGAGTAGGTAAAGGTATAGGGCCTTTAATATTCTCTGAATTTATAATAGGAGAAATTATAGAAAATATTTTTTTACAAGCTTCTTCTAAAATTTTACTATTAAAAGAATAAAGAGATATACGAATCTTTTCTCTTGTTATCATAATATTAAAAAAAAATTTAAGCTAGAATTTTAGAAACAATACCTGCACCTATTGTACGACCACCTTCACGAATAGCAAATCTAGAACCTTCTTCAATAGCAATTGGAGAAATTAACTCTGCATTCATTTTAATTCGATCACCTGGCATTACCATTTCTACATTGGAACCATCATCAGCAGTAAAAAATTTAATTTGCCCTGTAACGTCTGTTGTACGTACATAAAATTGTGGACGGTAACCAGCAAAAAATGGTGTATGACGACCACCTTCTTCTTTTGTTAAAATATACACTTCTCCTTCAAAACCTTTATGAGGAGTAATTGTTCCTGGTTTAGATAAAACCATTCCACGTTGAATATCATCTTTTTGTACGCCTCGTAAAAGAATACCTACATTATCTCCTGCAAGACCTTCATCAAGTGTTTTTTGAAACATTTCAACACCAGTAACTGTTGTTGTACGTGTATCTAAAAGACCTACAATTTCAACTGTTTCACCTACTTTTACAATTCCTCGTTCAATACGACCAGTAGCTACAGTCCCTCGTCCAGTAATAGAAAATACATCTTCCACGGCCATTAAAAACGCTTTATCAACATCACGTACTGGTGTTGGAATATATTCATCTACAGCATTCATTAATTTAAAAATTTTATCTACCCATTCATTATCCCCTTTATTAATATTTGAATTAGCTAAGATAGCATTTAAAGCTTGTAAAGCTGAACCTGGGCAAATAGGAATAGTATCACCAGAAAAATCATAATTATTTAATAATTCACGAACTTCTAATTCTACTAATTCAAGTAATTCTACATCATCTACTTGATCTTCTTTATTTAAAAATACAACAATACTAGGTACTCCTACCTGTTTTGCTAATAAAATATGTTCACGAGTTTGAGGCATAGGACCATCTGCTGCAGATACAACTAAAATTGCACCATCCATTTGAGCTGCACCAGTAATCATATTTTTTACATAATCTGCATGACCTGGACAATCTACATGTGCATAATGTCTATTTTCTGTTTCATATTCAACATGAGCAGTATTAATTGTAATACCACGAGCACGTTCTTCTGGAGCAGCATCGATATCTTCAAATTTTTTAGCAACAGCATTACTTGACCCTAAAGCAAGTGTAGCACTAATAGCAGCTGTTAATGTTGTCTTACCATGATCAACATGTCCAATGGTACCTATATTTACATGAGGTTTTTTACGTTCAAATTTTTCCCGAGCCATCTAATATCAATCCTTCTTCTATATTTTTTATTACTTTTGGCGTATATAAATAAATTCTAATTTTTAATATCGATAATGTGAAAATGCTTTGTTAGCTTCAGCCATTCTATGAGTTTCTTCTTTTTTTCGAATAGTATTACCTAATCCTTTTGAAGTATCAATAAGTTCATTTGCAAGTTTTACAGCCATAGATCTTCCAGATCTTTCTTTTGCAAATTTTACTAACCAACGTAAAGCGAGATTAGTTGCACGAAATCCACTAACTTCTACTGGAACTTGATATGTAGATCCTCGTCTTCGAGTTGCTTTAACTTCGACTATAGGACTTGCATTTTTTATTGCTTTTTCAAAAATAATCAGAGGTTCTTCATTTGTTCGATCTTTAATATTACTAAATGCTTTTTGTATAATTTTTTGAGCTAATGTTTTCTTTCCATTTTTTAAAATCCTTACAGTTAATAAACTAACTAAATAGCTGTTATATATAGGATCAGGATTTGGAAATTCTCTTTTTGAATTTGAATTTATACGACGTGACATATATTATAATTTTAATTTATTTTTTTTGGTTTTTTAGTACCATATTTAGAACGACCTTGTAATCGATTTTTAACACTTGCACTATCTAATGCTCCTCGAATAATATGATATCGAACTCCAGGTAAATCTTTTACTCGGCCCCCTCTAATTAAAACAACTGAATGTTCTTGTAAATTATGCCCAATTCCAGGAATATAAGCTGTTACTTCAAAACCAGATGTTAGTCGAACACGTGCAACTTTTCTTATTGCCGAATTCGGTTTTTTTGGAGTTGTTGTATATACTCTCGTACATACTCCTCGTCTTTGAGGACAATTTTTTAATGCCGGTGATTTACTACGACGATAAATTTTTTGTCTAGGGGATCTAATTAATTGTTGTATTGTAGGCATAAAATAAATTTTATAAAATTATTAATTTTTTGAGTTGTTAAATTCATATTTTTTTAGAAATCGTTCTACACGTCCTTCAGCATCAATAATTCTTTGAGAACCTGTATAGAAAGGATGATTTCCAGACCAAATATCAACATTTAATTCTGATTTCGTTGACCCAACAATCATAATTAATTGACCGTCACAAAAAACTTTTGTATTCGAAAACCATTGAGGATGAATATTTTTTTTTGCCATTTGTCTAATAATATAAATTCTAATAAAATTATCTTTTTGATGATTGTGAAGCTTTACGTGCTTTTTTTAAGCCATATTTACGTCGTTCTTTAATTCGAGCGTCTCGACTTAAAAATCCTTCACTTTTTAATGGAGCTCTAAAATTTTCTTTATCTAATTTACATAAAGAACGAGCAAGTGCTAATTTAATAGCATCTACTTGACCAGTTAAACCACCACCTTTAACAGATACGACTATATCATAATGATTAAGAAGTTCTAATTTACGAATTGGATTTTCAATTGTATTTAAATAATTAAAATTATATTGAAAATATTCATCTGCAAATCGACCATTTATTTTAAATAAACTTTTTATTTCCATATTAACTTTTGGAATTAAAACAGTAGTGGCAATAGAAGTTTTTCTTCGACCTACACTAAAAATTTTAGTTTTGTTTGTAATATTCATTTTTATTAATTAAATCATTTGTGGTTTTTGCGCTTTATGTGGATGAGATTCTCCAGCATAAACTTTTAATTTTGTAAATAATCGACGTCCTAATTTATTTTTTGGAAGCATTCCTTTAATGGCTTTTTCTAAAATTCTTTCTGGTAATCGTATATGTAATTGTTCAAAATTTTCAAGTTTTTTACCTCCTGGACGTCCAGAATGGCGCATATAATTTTTTTGTAAATTTTTCTTTCCTGTTACTTTTATTTTTTCTGCATTTATAATAATAACAAAATCTCCTATATTTTGTGCAGGATTATAAAAATTTTTATTTTTACCTTGTAAAATAATTGCAACTTTTGTTGCTAAACGTCCTAAACATTCTTCATTTGCATCAAAAATAAACCATTGTGATTGAAGTGAAGTATTCGATGATATAAATGTATTTTTCATTAGAATATTAATAAATATTTAATATTTATTATTAAATAAATTTAATAAAATTTTATTTAAATTTTTGTATTTTTTATTTTTTATCTTTTTCTATAAAATTAAATATAAAATATTATTAATTTAACAATTTATAGAAATAATTACTCTAAAATTTTTAAATTTTTTAAAGTAATCTGTGTAAATAAATTTTGAACAAGTTTTACACTAGTAATTAATGCATCTATAGGAGTTATACTTCCATCTGTCCAAATTTGTAAAACTAATTCTTCTTGAGTTTCAGTTTCTGATTTTTTATAAACATCAAACAATATTTGACGAATAGGAGAAGTTATTTTATCTACTTCTAAAAAATCTGAAGATTCAAAAATAGCTTGATTATTAGCTAAATTACTTTTTTTTTCTGATTCAATTTTAAGTTCAAATTCCAACGTAGAATCATTTGTAATTGTTGCTATATATTGACTTGGATTAACAAGTGTTATTTCATCAGGTAAAGCAGATTGAAGACAACTTGAAGTAATAACAGTAGGTCCAGTTATTTTAATTCGTACATATGTTTTTTCTTCTTTAAAACCTTTAAATATTATTTGTTTCAGATTTAATAATATTTCAAGTACATCTTCACGAACACCTTTAATTGTTGAAAATTCATTAGTAATTCCTGCAAATCTAACTCCAGTTATATTAGTTCGGGGCATTTGAGTTAATAATATTCGACGAAATAAATTTCCAATGCTTACTCCCATTCCTAAATTTAAAGGTTTGATAATATATTTGCCAAAATTTTCATCAGGAACTTCAAGTAAATTTATAAATTCTAAGTTTTCTTGCATATATTTATTTCTTTGAATCTTTAAAACATTTTATAGATTTATTTTTCTAATTAAAATAAAAGTTTGATTATTATTAAAAATAAATACAAGAATAATTTTTTAATTAAGTTTAAAAAAGTATTGATAATAATTTGTTAATTAATTTAATTAATATTATACACGTCTTCGATTAGGAGGACGACAACCATTATATGGTATTGGAGTTATATCTTTAATGGAAACAATTTTAACTCCTGTAGTTTGTAAAGCTCGTATAGCTGTTTCCCTACCAGGACCTCTACCTTTTACTAAAACTTTTACTTTTTTTAATCCAGAATCAATAGCTTGTAGAGTTGCTTTTTTAGCAGCAAGTTGTGCTGCAAAAGATGTTCCTTTGCGAGTTCCTTTAAAACCTGCAGTACCTGCAGAAGCCCAAGCAACACTATTACCTTTTAAATCGGTAACTGTTATAATTGTATTATTAAATGTAGAATGTATATGAACAATTCCTGAAGGAATATTACGTTTTATTTTTTTTTTTGTTTTTTGAAACATATGAAGTGTTAATTATTTTAATTAAAAATTATTTTTTCTTACCTGCTACAGTTTTTTTTGTTCCTCTTCTTGTTCGAGCATTAGTTCTTGTTCGTTGACCACGAACGGGTAAACCTACGCGATGTCGTCTTCCTTTTATTGAACCAATTTCCATTAATCTTTTAAGATTTAAAGATTTTAAGCGACGTAAATCACCTTCTAATTGATATTCATCTTCTAATATTTTTCGTAATGCACTAATATTCGTATCTGATAAATCTTCTACCTTTAATTTTTTTATAGAAAATTTATCTAAACCTATTTTACTCAAAATTTCTTCAGCTCTGGAAATACCTATACCATAAATCGATGTTAAAGCATAGTTAATATATTTACCTTTTGGTAAATCAATTCCAATAAGTCTTACCACGTTTAAACTCCTTATATTTATAATTAACCTTGTCTTTGTTTATGTTTTGAATTAACACAAATTATTCTTACATGACCTTTTCTTTTAATTATTCGACATTTTGTACATATTTTTTTTACAGAAGGACGTACTTTCATTTTTTTATTTAGTTATAAGATTTTAAGAATAAAATAATTAGTTAAAAAAAATAATTTAAAAATAATTTTCTTCTTCATTTAAAAAACTTCGAATTCTTTTTATAGTATCTATTAATACATTTACTAAAATAAGTTGTGATGTAAAACCTAAGCCACGAATATTAATAATATTCAAATTTAATATCGATTCAAGTATTTGTAAACCAATAATATTATAAATTAAAAAAATAGCGTTAATTTTTGCAATAAAACGTAAAATTTTACTTAAGTAACTTCGAGTTGAACTACCAGGAGAAATACCTAAAATTACTACAGAATTTTTTCGAAATCGTTCAGCAACATCTTTAGGATCAAGAACAATAGTTGAATAAAAATAAGTAAAAAAAAAGATTAATGTAGCATAAAAAATCCAAAATAAAATTTTTAAAAACCAATAAGAAATAACACTATTAAGAATAGGGTACTGAAAAAAAATATTAAAAATATTAGTTTGTTTTTTAATTATTTCAAATAATGAAGAAAAAAATAATATAGCATAGGATGTAAAAACTAAAGGCATTACACCTGCTTGATTAATACGTAATGGTAATATGCTATTACTTGAATTTTTTTCTTCAGATTTTGTTTTTTTTAATAATTGACGAGCAGAAACTAGTGGTATTTTTATAATAGCTTCATTTATATATATACATCCGATTGTTGTAATTAAAAAAATACTAATTAATAAAAAAATATTTGAAAAATTATTAATTTGATTTTTTAACGATATCAAAGAAAATTTGATTTGATCAGGTAAATTAGATACTATATTAAAACAAATTAATAAAGAGGAGCCATTTCCTAAACCATTTTTTGTAATTAATTCACTAAACCATAAAACAATCATAGATCCAGTAATTAAACTTAAACTAATCAGAAAATAAACTTGTAAATTCCATTCAAAAATTACTTCACGTAAACTATAACTGATACTAATACTTTCAACAATTGCCCAAAAAAAAGTCAAATATCGAGTAAAATCTACTAATTTTCGACGTCCATATTCTCCTTCATCTTTTTGCATTTTTGATAATGCAGGAATAATTGTAGTAAGCAATTGAATAATAATAGATGCATTAATATATGGTAAAATTCCTAAACTTAACAATCCAAAAGAAGAATTCCCACCTCCAGAAAATGTATTAAGAAGTTGTGCAAAAGTATTATTTGAAGAATTTTCAGCACTTAATAAATTGACTAAAACTTCTTTTGTTATATATGGAACTGGAATAAAACTTCCAATACGAACTATTGTTAATAAACTGATTGTTAATAAAATTCGATTTTTTAACCGTGGAGATTTTGAATCTTGTAACTTTGTATTCATTTTTAATTATTTAGTTTTTTGTTTGTAAAATTTAACAAATATATATATGTGAATACATAAAAGAAATTATTTTTTAGAATTAAAGAGTTTTTCTAAAGAAATTTCTCGTTCTTGAGCTACTTGATGAATTGTTTTTAATCCTTTTAATGCAGCAATAGTTGCTCGAGCATTATTCAATAAATTATTTCCTCCTAATTGTTTTGCTAATATATTTTGAACCCCGACTAATTCTAAAACAATTCGAATTGAACTTCCTGCAATAACACCAGTTCCTGGACCAGCAGTTCGAATTAATACTTTGGAAGCACCATCAATCCCAATAATATTATGTGGTATTGTTTTTGTTTTTGTTAAAGGAATTTGAATTAAATTCTTTCGGGCATGATTAACTGCTTTTTGTATAGCAGTACTCACTTCATCTGCTTTTCCTACTCCTACACCGACATGACTATTTTTATTTCCTATAATTACAGTAGCGCGAAAACTTAATTTTTTTCCACCTTTTACTACTTTAACTACTCGGGATATTTGTACTACACGTTGTTCCCATCGTATAGTTTTTTCTTGCACTTTTTTATTTTTTCTATTTCGAGTTGTATTATTTTTTTTATTTAAATTCTTTAAATTATTAACCATAAAATATTTTATTTAAAATTTATCACTTTATTTATTTAAAAAATTAATCCAGTTTCTCTAGCTGCTTCGGCTACTGCTTTTATTCGTCCATGATAAGGTTTACCATTTCGATCAAAAATAACTTGTTGTATATTTTTTTCTAAAAGTCTTTTTCCAATAGTTTGTCCTACAATTATTGATGCTGTTATATTTGATGTCGATGTTAATTGGTTTCTAATTTCATGTTCAACTGTTGAACAAGCAATTATTGTTTTTTCAATCGAATCATCTATAATTTGAACATATATATGCTTATGCGAACGAAAAACTAATAAACGTGGACGAATAGAAGTTCCTTTATTTTTTTTTTTATTTTTTTTACTCATTGATTATTTACCTGATTTACCAACTTTACGTTTAATAATTTCTTCTTTATATAAAATACCTTTACCTTTATATGGTTCTGGTGGTCGTTTGTTCCTTATAGTCGCTGCAAACTGTCCTACAGTTTCTTTATTAATACCACGAATCAATATATTAACATTTGCTTCAATAACAATTTCAATATCAACAGGAATTTGAAGTTGAATTGGATGACTAAAACCTAAATTTAAAATTAAAGTTGTATCTTGTACTTGAGAACGATACCCAACACCTTTAATTTCAAGACGTTGTTCGAACTTATTTGATACTCCAATAATCATATTATTAATTAATGTTCGGTATAATCCATGTAAAGAACGTGCTTGACGAGAATTATTTTTTGTTAAAACAATAATTTCATTATTATTTATTTTTATAATAAGAAAATCTGAAATTTTTTTTTTTAATTGACCATGAGGTCCCATTACATTAATTATTTGATTCTCTATTTTAACATTTACTGTATTCGGTATATTTATGGGTAACTTTCCAATCCGTGACATTTTATTTAATCCTTTTTACCAAATATAACAAATAACTTCACCACCAATACCAAGATTTTTAGCTGTATGATTCGTTATAACACCTTTTGAAGTTGATATTATAGCTATACCTAAATTTCCTAAAACTTGAGGAATATTTTTATGATTTACATAAATTCGTAATCCAGGTTTACTTATTCGAACGACAGTAGTTAAAATAGGTTTTCTTTTTGATCCATTGTATTTTAAACAAAGTAATAAAAAATTTCGTTTATTTTCTTCAAATTCTTCGAATTTTAAAATATAACCTTCTTCTTTTAAAATTTTAGCAATAGCCAATGTCATTTTTGTTTTAGGAATTTCAACTATTTGATGGCGAACCATATTAGCATTTCGAAGCCTTGTTAACATATCAGATATGTCATCTTTTATCATTTAAATACCTCATTTTAATCAATAAGTGGAAAACCAAATTCTTTTAATAAAGCTATACCTTCATCCTTAGTTTTTGCGGTACTTACAATTGTAATATTTAAACCTCGAGTTTGATTTATAATATCATAATTTATTTCAGGAAATACTAGTTGTTCACGAATTCCAAAATTAAAATTTCCATTTTTATCGAATCCTTTAATACTTAATCCTCGAAAATCACGAATTCTTGGTAATACTAAATGAATAAGTTTTTCCAAAAAACTGTACATTTTATTACCTCGTAATGTTACCGTCACACCAAGATTCATAGTTTCGCGTACTTTAAACGTAGCAATTGATTTTTTAGCTTTTGTAACTATTGGTTGTTGACCTGTAATAGTTCTAAATTCTTCAATTGATTTTTTTAATAAAGAATTATTTTGTGCATCAATACCAAGTCCACGATTTATTTGAATTTTTATTAATTTTGGTACTTGATGTTTATTAGAAAATTTAAATTTTGTTGTTAAATTATCAATAATATTTTCTTTATACATTAAATTTATAGGTTTAATAAGATGAACATCTTCCATTATAAATTACTCCTTATATTTTTGTACATTTGAACTATGTATTGGAAATTCTAATCTTTGAATTTGTCCATTCTCATTTGATTGATTCTGTTTAAGATGTTTACTTTTAATATTTATCCCTTCTATAATAACCTGACTTTTTTTTTTAAAAATAATTTTTATAATTCCAATTTGTCCTTTATTTTGTCCAGAAATAATTTTTACTTTATCATGGAGTTTGACATGGATTTTAGCTGTTACTTTTGCTAGTTTTTTCATTTATAATACCTCCGGTGCTAAAGAAACAATTTTACTAAACTCTTTATCACGTATTTCACGTGCAATTGGTCCAAAAATTCTTGTACCTCGAGGATTTTTTTCTAAATTTATAATTACAGCTGCATTATCATCAAATTGAATTAAAGTACCATCTATTCGTTTTATAGCTTTTTTTGTACGTACTACTACAGCTCTAATAATATCTGAACGTTTTATAGGCATATTTGGAATAGCTTCTTTAACTACACCTATAATAATATCACCAACTTTTGCGTATTGACGGTTTCCACCTAAAACGCAAATACACATTATTTTTTTTGCACCTGTATTATCTGCAACAGTTAAATAACTTTGTGATTGTATCATTTTTTATACTTTTTTATTATTAATTAGATATTATAGATTTAGTTAAAATCTGTTTTACAACCCAACGTTTTTTTTTACTTAAAGGACGACTAGGTTCTAATAAAACTTTATCACCAATATTACATTCATTTATTTCATCATGTGCCATATAACGTTTTGTAGAAACAATAATTTTTGAATATATAGGATCTCTATATCGATACTCTACTTCAGCTACAATACTTTTATTCATTTTGTTACTAATGACAATTCCAATTTTTTCTGTTTTTGACATAGATTAGTATTTATTTATTTTAATAATATTTAATGGAAATTTATTCCTTAAAATTATCTTTATTTTCTTTAAACATTAAAAGTAATCGTAATTTATATTTTATTTGAGAAAAAAAATGCGATTTAAAAGGTTGCCGTGTTGCTTTTTTAAAACGTAATTCAAATAATTCTTTTTTTGCTAAAAGTATTTCTTTTTCTAATTCATTTTTATTTAACTTTTCTATTTTTGGTAAAATTTTTGAATTCATAAAAAGTCTCCTTGGTTTTTTATTATAATTTTTACTTTTATAGGTAATTTTGATGAAGCAATTTTTAAAGCTTCTTTAGCGATTAAAGGTGAAACCCCACTTAATTCAAATAAAATAGTTCCGGGTTTTACAACAGCAACCCAATAATCAACTGATCCTTTACCAGATCCCATACGAGATTCAGCTGCTCGTGCAGTAACGGGTTTATTAGGAAATATAGTAATCCACAATTTACCTCCACGTTTCGTATATCGTGTAATAGTTCTTCGTGTTGCTTCTATTTGTCGTGATGTTATCCAAATCGGTTCTAAAGCTTGTAAACCATAATCACCAAAATTTAATTTATTTCCACGACTAGCTTTTCCTTTTAACCGACCTCGATGTTCTTTTCGATATTTTGTTCTTTTTGGACTAAGCATATTATTTTTTAATAAGTAAAATAAAATTATACGTACAATTTAATATTTTATAAAATCTCTCCTTTAAAAATCCAAATTTTAATACCAATAATTCCATATATTGTTTGAGCAGTTTTAAAAGAATAATCAATATCTGCTCGTAAAGTCTGTAAAGGTACTTGTCCTTCTCTTAACCATTCTGTTCGAGCGATTTCAGCACCATTCAATCGTCCTGCTATTTGTATTTTAATTCCTTTAATTCTGTTTTTTTGAACATATTCTAAAATACGTTTCATAGCTCGTCGGAAAGGTATTCGATTTTCTAATTGAAGTACTAACATATCAGCTAATAAATCAGCATAGTTAAAAATATCTTTAATTTCTATAATATTAATTAATGTTTTTTTATTTGGTAAAAGATTACAAAGATTTTTATCGAGAATATCTAACCCTTTTCCTAATTCTCCTACAATAACACCAGGTTTTGCTGTTTGAATTTCTAAATTAATTTTATCTCCTTTATTATTTCTAGTTATAAAAATTTTTGTAACTCCGGTAGATTTAATAGAATTATAAATAAAATAATCATAAATTATTTTACGTATAGCAAAATCTTCTTTAATTAATGTTGAATAATTACTTAATTTTGAATACCATGCGGATTTATGTTGTTGAGTAATTCCTAAACGAAAACCTAATGGATGTGTTTTATGTCCCATAATTTTAATTAATTTAAATAGTTTTTTCTAAAATCACAGTAATATGACAAGTAGGTTTTAAAATTTTATAACCTCGACCTTGTGCTCGAGGTCTCATACGTCGTAAAGTTGGACCTTGATCAGCAAAAATTATTTTAACAAACAAGTTTTGTTTTTTAATATTAAAATTATTTTGAGCATTCGCTGCTGCTGAATTTAAAACTTTCCAAATAGGATCACATGCTTTATAAGGCAAAAATTCCAAAATCATTAAAGCTTCTTGATAAGAACGACCTCGTATTTGATTTAAAATTCGACGAACTTTAGTTGGTGATATTCGAATATATTTAGCTATAGCTTTACTATTTTGTTTAATAACCATATAAAAATATTAATTTTTTCTTTTATTTTTTATTTTTCGATTATTTTTTATATGTGATCGAAAATTGCGTGTTATTACAAATTCACCTAATTTGTGACCAATAATTTGTTCTGAAATATATATTGGTACATGTTGTTTACCATTATAAACAGCAATAGTATGACCAATCATTATAGGTAGAATTGTAGAAGCTCGAGACCAAGTTTTAATAATTTTTTTTTCTTTATTTAAATTCATTTGTTCAATTTTTTTTAACAAATGATAAGCAATAAACGGTCCTTTTTTAAGTGATCTTCCCATATTTTATATAATAGATTTTTCTTTTATTTTTATGTTATTGACGACTTCGAAGAATAAAAATATCACTATATTTATTTTTTTTTCGTGTTTTAGTTCCTAAAGCTGATTTTCCCCAAGGTGTATAAGGTTTTACACGACCAATAGGTGCTCTTCCTTCACCACCTCCATGAGGATGATCACAAGGATTCATTACAGATCCACGAACAGTTGGACGAATACCTAACCATCGTTTACGTCCTGCTTTTCCAAGTACGACATTAGCTGCATCTCTATTACTTATTATGCCTATAGTAGCATAACAACTACTTTGTATTAATCGAATTTCTTTTGAAGGTAATCGTAATGTAATATATTTATCATCTTTAGCTAAAATTCTTGCAAAAGAACCTGCAGCTCTTACTATTTGTCCTCCTTTATTTGGACTTAATTCTATATTATGAATAAATGTACCAAGTGGTATATAAGCTAAAGGAAGACTATTTCCAATTTGAGATTTTATATTTTCCCCAGATTCAATATACGAACCAACAATTAATTTATCAGGGCAAAGAATATAACGTTTTTCTCCATCTTCATAATGAACAAGAGCTATTTTCGTGTTTCGATTAGGATCATATTCAATGGAATGAATTTTTCCTTTTATATTTAATTTATTTCTTTTGAAATCAATAGTTCTATATAATCGTTTATGTCCTCCGCCTCTATGACGAATTGTTATTCGACCATTATTATTTCGGCCTTTTTTTCGATGTAGTTTTTTTATTAAAGTTTTTTCTGGTTTATTCTTTGTAATTTCATCAAATTTTAATAAAACACTATTACGTGTTCCAGGTGTATTAGCTTTACATACTTGAATTAGCATAAAAAATATCCTTTTGTTATAAAACTTATTAATTTTGAGAAAATAAATTAATAGTATAATTTTTTGATAATTTTACTATTGCTTTTTTATAATTTGGTTTAATACCAAGAAATCGTCCTACACGACGTTTTTTTCTAGGTATTTGGCACGTATTTACTTTAATAATTTTTATATTAAATATATATTCTAAAGTTTGTTTAATTTTATTTTTTGAAATTTTGGGGTCTACAATAAATGTATATTGATTATTATTTAATAATTGAATAGTTTTATCAGTAATTAACGGATATTTAATTAAATCTATATTATCAGCTATATTAAGATTAGTCATTATTATATGTTTCCTCTATAATTTTTAAACTATTTATATCAATAAAAATATGTTCTGCTTTTAAAATATCTTTTATGTTTAAACAATTTGCTTTTAATAGTTGAACATTTTTTAAATTTTTTGTTCCTCGACGTAAATTTTCGTCATAATTAGGAATTATTATAACTAATTTTTGTAATGGATCAATTCCTAATTTTAGAATATATTGAATAATATTTTTAGTTTTAAAAAAATCTAAAAATATTGTATTTATTATAGTAATATTTTTTTGTTTATTTAATAATAATAAACGTAAACTTAAACGCCATTCTTTTCTATTAATTTTATTAGAAAATTTTTTAATTTTTGGTCCAAATATAACACCTCCACCTCTCCATAAAGGAGAACGATTTGACCCTGCACGTGCACGTCCTGTACCTTTTTGTTTCCAAGGTTTACGTCCTCCTCCTTGAACTTCTGCTCGAGTTTTAGTATTACTTGTTCCTTGTCGTTCATTTGTTAATTGTGTTTGTAATGCTCTATGAAGAAGATAATTACTTTTATTAATTTTAGATTCATAATGTTTAGGAATATTTAAAGTTAATGTAGTAATATTTTCTTTATTATCATTAGTTAAAGTTTTAATAGGAAAATTAATTATTTTGTTAATTATCATATAATTTGTATTTTTTCTTTTAAAATTAATTGGCTGGAGTAATATTTAAAAAATTTCCTGGTTTTCCTGGTACACTCCCTTTTACAACTAAAAGATTTTCTTCTGTATCAATACCTAAAATTTTTAATTTTAGAATTGTAACTTTTTTATTTCCATGTTGTCCAGGCATTTTTTTTCCTGGAAATACTCGACCAGGTGTTGTTCCAGGTCCGATTGAACCAGGAGCTTTATGACTTTTTGATCCATGAGTCATTGGTCCACGTTTAAAATTATATCGTTTACAAGTTCCACTAAAACCTTTACCTATACTTAATCCACTAATATTTACAAGTTGACCCAAATTAAAATTATTAATTGTTAAGATTTGACCTACATAAAATTCATTAATATCTTTAAAATTATATTCTGTTAAATATTTTAATGGTGGTAGTCCTACTTTTTTTAAATGACCTAATTGCCCTTTTGTTAATTTTCTAATAGGAACTTGGCAATATCCGATTTGTATAGCATTATAACCATCAGTTGTTGTTGTTTTTATTTTTGTTACTAAACAAGGCCCTATACGAATAACAGTAACTGGAACTGCTAAACCTTCTTTATAAAAGACTTGAGTCATACCTACTTTATTACCAATTAATCCAATAGACACAATTTTTTACTCCAATTTTGTTAAATAATTGTGAGAATATATATATATATATATTCTTTAAATTTGATTTAAAATCATAGTT